ACCCACACCAGGCTCTTTAATAGAAATCCCTGTTGTTCAGTGACCGGGAAATCTAGCTTTTATAAGCCAATGGAGATTTCTCTATACACACGTAGTGGCACCACCCCATTTCATTGGTCTTGTTCCTGCACCAGTAAGTAGCCCCTCCTTCGCCTCTTGGGGAAGCGGTTGAAACCCTTGGGATGTCTTGAAAAAATGAAAATGTAAATATGGCACCAAGAAAATGAGTTCATTCCTGCGTTTCCCCGCTTCGCTTCCTTGCTTTCACCTCTCTTTTTCATTCCCCTCTAACGGAACGGCTAGAATAGAAGGTAAAGTCCAGCTCTTTCGCCAATAAATGCAACGAGATGCCTTTTCTTTTGCTTTCCACTGAAAAAGGCCTTCCAAGGCTAGTCATTCATCTGATGACAATACGACTAGTCGCTGACCTTCTTTCTTGATCAGGGGAACTTCCTAGGTCTGTCGCCGATCGAGCACGCTGCTGAACTTCAGGAGTCATCTTTCCGTTGAGGCCCAGTTTCGCTTTGTAGCTTGCTCTTTCCCAAGATGTATAAACTCCCTTTGGTTGGCTTCTGTACAATGGTAAAAGTTCGAGCGAGTATGGTTCTTTCTTTCTATATTTATGGCCATATCGCCAAATCTACCTACGTCTTCATAAGCATACTTTTGATCTCCTTCGAATTTCAAAGAGGGGTTGGGGATCCACCAAACACTCTATTTACGCTATTTAGAGTGATCACCTGCTTTAGTTCTCCCCGGATCTCGAGAAAAAGACAATGAACTTAAAACGAAAAGTGTCTCTGATACGAGGCATCGCAGGGAATCTGAATAGAAGGAAGCGGAGCCTCAAGCCAATCTCAAACCATCCTATCGGGGGAGCACTCGGACAGTGTTCTTCCACTTTTAGCCAACAAAGTGAAAAGGCGCTTCAAGCCACTTGAGAAGTGAAGTAGCGGAACGGGCAAGGAGTTGAGTTTACTTTTCTCCCCTATGAAAGCCCTTTTTCAGCTGCTAAGATAATGGCTGTTTTCTATTTGCTTTGATTCAAGAAAGCCTTGGCTCAGGGGAGATCCCATTGAGTCAGATGTTCTATTTTCATCTCAGATGGACATGAAACTTAAATTCATTGATAGAGGTTTTTTTTCCTTTCTTTCCTTCGGATCAAAGACGCGATCTCTTAATTCTCTTTTTTCATCAATATGGGTCTGCTTGGCATCCCGGTTAGGACAGATTGGGTAGTTCGGGCCGTATTGTATTGAATTCATCCACTTCTCCTTCCCTATTATTGATCAGATGAGGAATCCTGCGCAAGCTTCGACTCAGTCGCAGCCGCACCGACCAATCTTTCTGAAACAAGGGTGGTCCCATTACGGCTTTTGGATTGGGAATCTTACAGAAGAGAAGGTAGATCCCGTCGGAGTGAGCCGGGGAGAGACAAAAGGAAATTCAAATCCGAAGAAAGAAGTATCATCGACGAGAGGGGCTCCCCTTGTGAGGCAAGGTCTTTACCTATTATTCCAATAAGGGATGATGATGGACACCAAGCTAAACAAATTGCATTCCACCCCTCGAGAGGCATTAAGATAGGATGCCCCGACGGAAACTTTCTTCCTCAGTAATAAGAGGGGGAATATAGTAGTGCCTTTCTTTCCGAACCCGGCAATTTAGCTACTTGCATACGTATATGATGAAGGTCGTGATGGACACAAGACATATAAAGTCTGCTTGGGAAGTTCAATCTGGGAAGCTCAAATTTATCAGTTCCTAAAGAGCAATCTAATCAGTGAGCTCTCATAAGGCAACTCGAAGTGTACATCCGAATGTATATGAGGAAGACGCAAACTGTCTCATCGCAAATCGCTATCCACTTCTGCGGATTGATCAGCCCCGCTAACCCTTTCGGGACCTGCTTTGGAGCCTCTTGAAGTTGTAGCTACTCGGTCAGCGAATTGTAACTGGAGCTTATGGAACTGGTTATTCACAAAGCCTTATTTTAATTTTAGGCAGGCAGCTTGCTTCTATGGCTCATGTATGAACAGCAAAACTCATGCAGATTGACCTGGATGATCCCTGGGGGTATAAAACTCGTGATAGAAGGACACCTTACCTTTCGCTGAACGGAATCAATAGAATTTCTTGGTGACCGGACACCACTTCTTAAGAGGGATTGCCAATACAGGTATAAACTCCCAGGGTAAGACTTCTCACTAGGTTAGTTCCCCATTCCAACCGAGAAAGATAAGGAAGTCACTTATATGCCAACTGTCAGATCATAGACGAGACGGCTATCGCTGGGAACAGAAAATGCAGTAGCTATCCTCTACCAATGCATGCTAACACATGTCATGGTGGGTCTAGTGATGGTACTGCTCTATCCTTAGCTACACAAGCTTCCCTAATCCGAAGAGCACTCCACGACTAGTGAAGTGACTGTCCGTAAAGCAAAGAGCTACAACCGGGTACGAAGCCCGAGTCGGATTTCGGAGTGCTTCGCAGCTTGCATATGGTTCAGTGGATCCCTCTTGGGAACGGGTTCACTACGCTTTGCTTCGTAGGGTGAGGAAGTGAATGAAAGAGGTAAACTCCGTGGGTACCGACGAGCTAAAAGCTCTACATCGACTCCTTGTCTCAGAAAAGAAGATAGGATAGCTATCGGAAGAACGGGAGCGTCTCGAGCTCCTTTAATATACTTACGGGAAGCTAGAAGTAACTACTTGATATTTCTCGTATTTTATACTTCAAAAGAAAGGAAGGAGAGGGACGAAAGTTGCTGATTGACAAAGTTTTTTCTTTGAGCTAGGGGCAGAAACTTCATCCAGACCTTATTCTACTGTGAACACTCTATCAAGAAGAAGAAGAAAGCCTCGCTTGGGTCCTTGCATCTAGGGCAATTGTCATAAACTGCTAAATTAGGTTGAAGACGAGTGTCAAGCTAGCATGCATTACTAGTCAGAGGAAGTGCTTTACTTTCTTTTTGAAATTTCCAGAAGGTCTTCCACTGCAACTATCCCTAGCCCGTGCTATCTCCATCACAGAAGAAATGATCAAACTTCTTTCGTGGTGAAGGCCATAGTCTGACTATTAATCTTAGAGATTATTGAATCCCCAGCTGGGATCTTTGCTGCGATTGAATATTCACCCAGACGGCATTTAGATTAATGACTCTCTTTTTATCTTCATCAAGAAAGTGATTGAGCTGCTGCCATTGAGACCTATTTATTATACGTGTATGTAATAGTAAGCCTCTCTCTCTAGGATCCTTTTTTACTGCAATCAAAGCAAAGTTTGAAAGATAAGTGGCCCCAAGCCATCTGTCCAAGAACTACTTCCTTCGTCAGCCTCACCCTCACGGGCTAACCACGTGGCCCCACCCCTTTCGCGTCCCTACCCAATTTCTATTCTTCAAGCTTCATTCTCTATGCAATGTCAATGGGTGTATCGAAATGTATTGGATGGATGTCCTCGAAAATAAGATATCGAAATAGAGCTTCCCGAAACCATTGGTTGGGACCTTTCTAGTGATCAAGGCCTTGTTTTGACCTTCAACTTAGCTATGCGCAAAGGAAGCCTTTCTCTGCATATGTATGATATTTCATCCGTGAGTGTGTTAACACGAGAAGGCTGGTGGGTGGGTTAGGCCGAGCCTGATTCGGTTACGACAGCAAGGGGGGTATACAACTATCAATAGATAGGGAAAACCGCCCCGGAAGGTGTATCAAAAAGGACAACATCAGGTGAGCCTAATTTGCACTTCTTTAGTAGTGAACTCCTCTTCCGAAGCTTGAGCCGAGCCTCCACCTATTGAAGTAGAAAGAAAAATTCCCCGACTCAACGGATTATTATGCCCCTGAAATAACTGATCTTGGAGCCTTTGTTTCGGCGTCTGCTTCAAAGGAGACTCCTGGGAATGAATTCCTGTGATTCTTGTCCCATCGATTCATTAATCAAACGGGGGTCGACACAGCCTTCAATATTCCCCGAGAAAGCCAATCTCCAAGTGGAGGATTGTAGCTCTAGCCTCATTTCTAGATCCGGGATCATCTGGGTCATACGTTCCATTTCAGGTTTACTTCCAAGCTACGACTTAGGAATCTTCTGTAGCGAAGACTCGTGATTGATCTCATTATGGCTGGGCCAAAGCCTCTCTTTCTGATGCGAATTCGGGTGTATTAGAATCGAATAGGGTTTAGGGAATTCAATCTCACGCAGGTCAGGTTGCTTTCGTTAGCGTGGTATAGGGGAGCTTTCCAAGCGTGTCATTGAGGGTTGCGGGGCATGTAGCTTCTTTTATTTTGAGTCTTGTACTGGCTGATATGCATGATTTAGAATTCATTCAAACTTGAACAACCATAAAGATAAGCAATACGCGAAGAGAGCAGAGCTAAGGGCGGTTGGCCGGATGGATAGGTTTGGAAATGTGAGACCGCCTCCTCCAGATTGCTTCAGTGATGACAATCTTCCAGCGGGGGTCGAGTCCGGAGATGACTTCTGGGATATGCCGGATCCCCCTGTGTTCCCAGCTGGCCCCGGTCCTATAGCCCTTGCAGAGCGCTTGGTGTATCGGTTCACTGGAGAGGGCGAGGATCCGTTCGTTGGCGAGGACTTGGAGGATTTCTCGGAGATGCACGATGCTGGGTTCATTTCCAGAGACCACATAGCCCAGTACGCCGTCGATTCTCAGGTATTTTGCTTGTCGCAGTCCTTTTTATTCTTCTTGTCAGATTGCCTGTTTGCATTGATTTCAGCATTTATCTGTTTGTTCGAATTTCCTGATCTCCTACTTTGCATGTACAGCCTTTCGTAGAGTCGTACCATCGAGGGAATTGGCGTGCTGTTTACAATCTCTATCACAGTTATCCTGACGATATTCAGAAGTATATTGGTGACTTGGGCTTCCGGCACTTCCTTTCCATCAAGCCCTATGTCATTGATGTGCCTCATGTGGACGCCGGAGTTGAGCGTTGGCGATTCGAGACCAACACCTTCCATCTCTCTCGCCATGAGTTGACGATCACGCTTCTCGACACGGTGGTTTTGACCGGTCTTCCTGTCATAGGGCGTCCAGTAGTTCGGCCTCGGTCGATAGATTATCATCGCCTGAGCCTTCGATTGTTTGGCGAGTCCTTTCCTACTCATCAGAACCAGGAGTCGAGGGCGCTTTTGAGCTGGTTTCGAGACCGAGTCATTCTCCCACCGAACACTCCGCTTGACAGTCGCCGGGCTAGGAGAGCCATCAGATCTTTCTTAGTCTTGCTGTTCGGTCAGGTGCTTTTCCCGGAGGCCGGCGATTATACGGTTAGTGCCCGATGGTTTGACTTTGTGCTGGACCTGGATCGGGTACGTGAGTATGCTTGGGGAGCAGCTTTGCTAGCATACACGTACCGTGCTTTGTACACTCGGACTCATGTGGATAGTCGCAGAGCTCCACGTTCAGGACTTATATGCTTCGTCCCTTTGATTCAGGTAATCACGGTCTTCGAATTCTTCCGTTAGTCCTTGTATTTATTTTAGATTCTTCTTGACTAACTTGTGTCTTGGGTCTTGCAATGGTGGCTCTGGGAGCATATCGATGTTGGGCGTCCTCGTCGAGCAGAGGTTGATCTGAGTGTCTTTCCTCGGAGCCGTACTTGGAGTGTACGGGAGTATCGGGGCGACATCCTTCGTCGTCTTCATTACTTCCGTAATCAGTTCGAGATCCTCCGGTCTGAAAAGGTATGGTTCTTCGACTTTTCCTATCTTTATTTCTTTTTCCTTTGATCTTTATATTCTGATATCAAAGGTTTCTGAAGTACGCTATTGATGACATTGTCATCGGGGATAGGCACGTAGCAGAACTTTACCAGGAAGCCATGGAGGAGCGAAGATGACCATATCAAAAGAAAAGTCTCTGATCTCTGAACGGAACGTGGATGCCTAGAGGTTTCTAAGCAGTTTCTAATCAAGAAAGGTCGGGTCAACATTAGTCCTGTATCAGTCCCGATGTTTAGGGCTCTGGTACATAGTCTTTCTCTTTCTCCTGCTATCCGCAAGGACAGGGGAAGACGATAACTTTTTTAGACTCGGACTCGGGTTGAGTCGAAGTTTCTGAGGAGCTTTCCCCACGGAGCGGTAAAGTTAGAATTGGGAGCATCCCCCAGGACAGAAGTTGATTGAATGGGACAGTCATCAAACAAACAAGCAATGTTGATCACATCATCAATACGCCGGTTAGGAGGAACAGAAATGGGACTCTCATCGTCCTGAAGAGCCATTTTAAGAAATTCGGCGACACAATAGTGGATCAGAGAAGAGAAGTAGGGTCTGTTCTTCCCCCTCATCTGGATGTTCAAATCGGGATTTCATAAACCAACAGCCAGATAAACTTGAACCCCCATCCCACTACCGAAGCTTTTGGTGCTGCTAGAAAGCGTTCAACCGGCCAGATCTACTGAATCAACAGAGTCGACTAGATCGAGATCATAATCTGAATCATCGAGATCTTCATCCCTATCTCGAATCCTTCTCGTTCGATCCACATTCCATAGCTTCTTCTTTCACAAGGGACTCCGCCATTGAATATACTATCTACAACTTTTTACGTGACATCTGATCTTTCCTCCCTCACAGCAGTACCTGTAAAAGCTGATACTGCTTCTTCTATGCCATCTCTCCTATTTATCCTTCTATTCATTGCTTCCTTCCTCGGACATCAATTATGGTAAGAAAGAGCTATATATAAACCTCAAGTTGCTTTATCTTCTATCGGGCGTAGGTCCAGAGTTCCCCATGGAACGACAGGAGTTCTTTCTCGTCTTGAGTTGAGCTTGCTATTGCCCACACAGTCTTGAACATAAAAAGGAAACCCGGGTCGGCATACCGAACCAAAAGAAAAGGAGTAAGTAAGCAGGAGAAGAGAAAGAAAAGTAGATCTCAAAAAGAAACTTCTTCTCGGCTGATGCTTGTGGCATAGTCACCTCATACGTCGTATATTGAAGGAGATGTTCTTTCACTCCAGTAGTAATGGGCGGATTTCCTTCTTCCGGCATGGGACTTGGTCAACCCAAAAAGTTCCTTACAAATCGGACCTTAAAAAGTCTACACCTAGGGAGAAGATTCTTCATTGCACGAACTAAGAAATCCGTTCCTTCTAAAGACTGGGCTTTTGGGGGGCGTTCGGTAGCGATCTTATCAAGGAATTGGGACAGTTCAGAAAAAGAAAAACCTACTTCGTCTCCTCTCATAGACCCGAGGAAACTAAAGAAAGGCCAAAAGCCTTTTAATTAAAGCATCCTAAACAATCAACCATTAGGCCTTTTGTTTCCTATCTTTTAATTTGGTTATTAACCTTCTTAATAAGTTACTTCCTACTAGATAGACTAACTGACAGACTAACCGACTCTTTGTTCGCCTCCTGCCTTATAGATATTTTAGTTTAGGGAGACTGCACCTTATCTATTATGTCTTTGTTCATTAGAGTTAGGGCATAGTGCCGCCCTCTACAAAGTGGTCTTTGAAAAGGTCTTTAAACGACTCTTCGTCTACAGTTCCAAAAGGTTTAATGAATGGCTTTCTTTTCATGGGTGGTGGGCAGAGAAGAAAGACCAGATAGGCCAACAGCTAATTCAAGGAAAGCCTATTCGATGTCATGCCTTAGGGAAATCGGGGGAATCCCTCCCAGCTTGCATAGTGAGTGCTTTTGGGGGTCAATCCCTTTACTGATGCCAGCTGTTCGTTCGGGAGATTGCTTTTTCATTCACGGATGAGAAGCTAGTCTAGTAAGGTAAAGAAGCCTAATTATAAGCTCTGACATTAGAGCTGCTATTGAATCAGCTGCAGGCCAACGAGGAATAAAATAGAAGAAAAGAAGGTCGCCTTAAGAGTTCTTGATAGTAAAGTCTACCACTAGTCTTTAGGTCGCATGCTTGATTGCCTCCTTTCTTCCGAGTGTTATAATCTATATAAGAGAATTCAATACGCCTTAGGTACTCTTTGAAGTCCGTGTAAGGCGGAAGGAATTTCATTTACATTTCATTTACGGTGATAAAGAAAAGAATTAAGCTCCTCCGAAGGGACTTTGCTTTTGTAGCTTATCCCTTCGCTTTTCGTAGCTCATCCCTGAAGTCTGTAGTTTAACAAGTATAAGCTAGTCATTCTTCTGACACAGGTATGCCGTACAGTCCAGCCAGTGCGGGCAGTCGAGTCAGTAACCTGTGCTAGGAGTTATTTAACTGCCTTAGGGCAAGTGACGATAAGCTGCTAACCCTTTTCTGTCTTGTAAACAATCACTTCTTTTCGATCTAAGAGTAGGCTTTCCTTTCAACTTATAAAGATAAAGTCTTTTCTGTTATAGAGATGCCAGTCCTTTTTCCGCATCAACTTGGTCCAGTAAAGAAGGAAGATAGGAAGGCATCTGTCTATCTAGCCCTTAGGTACAAAGGATTATCGGCATCTTCACTAGTTGCCCTTCAAAGGTTAGCCCTTCACACTGCGTATTCTGAGCCCGATTCATGTGCACGAGATGGCATCTTTGTCCTAAGAGCTGATTCGATCCTATGGCCCCATCTCTCGAGATAAAAGGTCCCACATCTTATTCAATAGGACCAGGACCGGTTATGAACCCAAGAGCTTTTATTTCAACTTCAACAATAACGTCTATTGCTAAGACTGCGTATTCAACAGCTGTTACACCAACAACGGCTACTCTCTTTCACTCATTCAAGGCCTCTTTCAAGCTTCCTTACAGGCGCAAAGGTAGAGACAGTCCGATCTAGCCAGTGAGCAGCATGTCCGCTTTCGATTCAATGTCTTTCTTCACACCCGGCAAACTCTGCAACGGAATGCAGCTCTTTCTGAGAGATAGCTGTGTTAGCTAGGGCACCCACCTGATCAGGGTTTCCATCCGGAAGGAAATTGAATTGGGTGGTCTCGTATATAAGAGAACGGCTGCATTTAGGAGTGATCCTTATTGCAATCAAGCTGTGTCAGTTCCTATTCCATTAACCCAAGCAAAGAAGACAAGGCAAGCGCGCTAGGCATTCCGTTAGTTCACTCCCAGGCCGAAAAGGAAAGAAAGGCTTTTTGATCTACTTGCTTTCATCGAGATTAAGTTAGTCTTAAATCTACGGTAGAATAGATAAGTCGTTTGGACATTCATCACACTATGGTGTAAAAGGAAAGGAAAAGCTCCTTCTTCCTTAGGCTGTTGGACAAATCCGTGGGTTGCTCCCGATCTGCCTTTAGAACTCCCAGCTTTATTACCTTGAGTCTGAATATTGGGCTAGATTTCATTGAAGAAGACAAAAGCAATAGCTTTCTTTCTTTCCCTAACATCAAGAATGGCAAGACGGAAAGTTAGTCTTCGCTACGCACCTAAGCTAATAATACCTGACCCCGGCTACTATAACTATAGGATATAGGAAGGGCTGAGTGAGACTACGGGGAGAAGAAGCACGAATTACCTTGCCAAAGGCGGGCTTAGCTGTACTCTCGTCTAGCAGTTAAGTTAAGGCTTGGTGGGCGATTCCCTTTCCTTTCGTGGTCAATCTACTCCTGCCTCGCAAAGTTAAAAAGAGGTTTTTTGCGGAATAGAATAAGTTATTTCACTAAGATCACCAGTTCCTTGTCTAGGTGACAATGTGCCTGTCTTATCTTCTAATTCTCTTTAAAATAAGGTAAGTGGGACAAATATAATTAGAGGGACAGATCACTGCTAGAAGGATCTTTATACACTCTTTTTCGTTCTTTCACTTGACTTATGCCAGCGTCGTCAGCCAATGCCAGGTGCCTCACCAGGGAATCAGAACAGAATTGGTGTGGCTGTATGGTCCCGAAAGCGTATGCTTCTTGCAACCGATCAGAGAAGTTTTGAAGAACAAGTCTAAAAAGATAGGGGGTTCCCGTAAAATTGAAAGCACGAAGCAAGGCCAGGAGGAAACTCCAGCTAACCGAATCAAATTCCGGAGGTCCACTTTAGTGGCCATGCGAGGGGGGCCACTCGAGCGGTGATAATTATGTACAAGCTCATGGCACAAGAGAATATTTGACAGGATAAGACGGTTTTTGATGAAGGCAGACTGGAAAGGGTCAATAAGCGTATGGATAAGAGACTGAAGCCGAGATGCAATAATCTTGGGGATAACCCTGTATATAATATTGCAAACGGAGATGGGCCGGAAGTCAGAGAAGGATGAGGGCGCATCAGTCTTGGGGACTCGAGTGACTGCAGTAGCATTGACCTCTCCAAATAGCAAACCAGAGTAAAAGAAATTTTGAACTGCTCAGGTAAAATCATGTCCCACAATACTCCAAGCATGCTGGAAGAAGGCAGCTCCATCCGGCAAAGAGAACAAGCCCTTCAGATTCAATTGCGACAAGAGCGTATTCTTTCCCTTCAAAGAGGGCATTCTAGGCATCTTCACTACTTGCCTTTCCTTCTCTCATTCCCGCTTTCTACTAAGGTAATTTATAGCTGACTCTTTAGAGTAAGGAAAGAGACAACAACTCGAAAGGCGAATGCCTATGCCTATTAGAGCACCAGCCCTTCGTCCCAGGGGTTCGGTTCTTTCGCTCAAAAAGAATTTTACCGGCTTCCTTCTTATGAACCTGAATGGCAGCATATACTTTAAGGGTCCTTCTTGTTAAACGTAATGAACTAGTTTCCAACAACCTCTTCAGTTCAGGTTCACTCTGAACGACTAACTAGGGCGATGGCTACTCTTCCTACTCTTTGGACGGGGTACCGCTAAGCCTAACTCTGGACAGCTTCTTGCGTGCTCAGAGGAAGTCTAAATAAGAGGCCTTCTTGGTCTTGCACACTAACTTCAGCTTAGAACGTTGACGTACACCTACGCTAAAAGTAAAGAAAGGATTATGCTTATAAAAGAAGAAAGCACTAATTCTAGGAAGGCTAGGTGGGGATACCCGGTCTTTTCCACTTTCGAAGATTGACGGGTTCTATCTTTTCCTAGTAGAAAGATGACAAGAAATATAAAGAGGCTAGCCTTTCAAAGAGACTGAGATCATGGGAATACATAGCACTACTCTTTTGAAAGAAAGCCATAACCTAGCATTAGCTTTCTTACTAAAAAAAATTCCCATGAGCTGCTTACTCCAACTTCGAAGATTATTGGCTACTTACTTACTACTTTCATTCAAATGCCACTGGTGCGTAAGACATTGAGTTGGATTACTTTCTTTCTGGTAATGCCTGTCTTTCCCTCTCCCTTGCTCTTGTCCTTGCCCTTCTACTTACTGGCTTGGCTCTTAGAAAAGGATTCGGCGGGTGATTGAACTAAAAAGGAACTAAGCGGCACTCCTCCCTTGCTTCTTACCCCATAGTGGGATCTTTTTTTCAAATCGATCGTAGATTCCGCTAGGACAAAAGTCCCTTCTTGTGACAACATAAGAGAAGGATACTACCGTCCTCTCTTTTTCACCTTTGGTTTAACCCATACTTTAAACTCTTGTCATTAGGCCCAAAATTCCTTGTAACGCTCTAAGAGGGTAGTGAGGCTTAGATTCCATAGAGTTCAACCTGCATTGGGCTTTAGTTAAGCTACATCCATTTTAGAATAGGATCTTTTATGTAGCCCAACTCATAGAGAGTTCTGTCACTTGGTCTGAACCTATTTCTTCTATTCCTATGATTGTTCAGTGATGGGTTTTCTCCTTTTAGGATTAGCTTTCTATCCCATATCGTCTTGTGCTAAGCTCATTTCTCTTATTAGGTCTTACCTTTTGTACTCTGTGGACGTTCAGATTGCATACCATGCAAGTCATTCATTATCCACACATGTCATACATCTTTCATATAGGATGATCTTAGAAAGCACCTAAGTGTTGGACATTTGCATGATACAGGTAAACTATAGCATAGCCTAGAAAGAAGCAGGCAAATCGCTCTAGGTTAAACCTACCTCGGAAAACTACTTTCTAAAACTATTACTGCAGATCGACATCGGAGGTGGCCCAAACCTAGGCTGTGACGCTTCCTGTTGAGTACACAATTAAGACTTTTTTTTTCGTTTACACAGTACGAGAAAGACAATTAGAAAGAATGGGACTAAGTCTTGAGCCACTTTTTTAGATTATATTCTTTAATATAGCATCAACATGACAATAACATTACAAAGCGATATAGGCATTTATCCCATCCATCAACCGAGAAAGACACACCTACGTTACACTAACAGGAGCGCGCTTCTTTATTCAAAACAAAAATACATTATGAAATGAACCCACATATAAAAGTGGGTTGGTCTGCTCATTATTTGTGTTCTTTATTCATTATTGAAATACAAATAAAAATAACACCTCCACTATACTAGTGATGGAGGGGATTTGCGCCGGATGGAACAAGGCGTTTTGAACCATAGACTACTGTTGCTGGAATGAAACGCAGCCTCGGAACAGAATTATGCTGGTTGCTGGGCCCTGATGGTGGAACTGGCATTTTTGGGGGGAAGAAAGCGGCCCCCTTTTGCGGCAGAGTGGGCAGCATCGCTTTCCCTCGTGTAGCTATGATGCCATTGAACACAAGCACAAGAAGAAGAAAAATCAAAAGCAGTATTTCGCGAATTCTTGCCATCACTGGAAAACAAATTGAGCTGTAGGCATCAAGGTAAGGGACCGATATTATATACTGCTGCAGAAGCGGAATCGAAGGGGTTGGTTGAAAGGTAAGGATAGCGTGATTGGCCGATTGGTTGGAAGGTAAGGATAGCATGATTGACTGGTTGCGGGTCCTTTGGATCATGGGCCACAGCTACTTGGGTAGAGACCGATGAACATCATTTGGACAGGCCGAGGCTATATGGGCTTAGGCCTTTTGATGGCTGTCATTTTCTGGGCTATTTGGAAGGGTTAACAAATTATGTATATAAGCAGCCAAACAAGATCGGATGGAATGACGCCTGACAGGCAGGCAATGGTTGCTTTGCTTCCTCGATCTATTCTATGGTGAGTCAAGCGCGTCTTGCGAGTCAAGTCAAGAGAGGGATCGGATCAAGGGCCACAAAACCTTCGCGCGCACCGACGCGCCTAGGGAGGCAACCTGTTCGACGTCAGGACCGATCTCTCAACTTGATTAGCGATCCGCGCTTGGAAGCAAAGTGGCTATAGCTTGCTGTACTTCGCGCGCAAGAAGAGCGATCGGAAAAACTGGAGGGCCAGTGAGCCCACTGCAATGGCACCGAAATGGGGTCTGTGGGACGAGAACCCTACACCAGTTGAGATCCTTTCGTGCGCACGGCGTACCGAAATTAGCAACTTTGTGACGGGGGCGACCTTCACTCTTCCTCTCGCTTCCTAACCCTAAAAGCTCACTCCTTTTGGTCTTGCTCCACGATCTGAAAGTGGAACTACGAGATAAATAAGCGGCAGGCGTTCTCGAGGTCTTTGGTCCAGTTCAAGCAAAGGAAGGACAGACTAGACTGTTCCCTCGTGCTTCTCCTAACGGGAAGCACTCGGTCACTGACTTGAATATGCGTCGTGTTCAGTGACCTCACCCCCTAGCCCCCTCAAGTGGGAACAGTACATTCCTCGCTCGACCGGGTCCATCCAGTCTCACTCGGGGTTGGGCGTGTCAAAAAAAGAAAAACCCCTTCGCTTCGCTCTTCCCCCTTTAGGGGTGAAACCCTTCCTGACCGGAGTGCCGTTCACTCGACTTCTCCTGGCGGGAAGTACTTGTTCCCTTCACCAACCAATCTTCGGATTCAAAAATCGTACGTATATATAAGCATAGAAAGCGCACCGTTTTGATATGGCAGTTGAAAATAGATCTGGAGAGTTGTTCACTCCAACGAGCCTAGGCGGCCTAGGTGGACAAAGTCCACTTCTTATCAAAGCTCGAGTCTCCGGACTTGAAGAAAACGGTGCCTACGAGACGGCTATGGTGTTGCACAGGGAAGTCTAACACACACAGTTTTGAAGCTTATCTATTACATGAGTCCCTCCCTCAAAGTGCGGCGGAGAGATGAGTTGCAAGATGAGTCGATGTTATCGAAGGTAATGATTCCTGTCCAAAGAGACGTAGGAGTGGCATATTCGACGCAAGATGAACCTCTATAATTGAACATAAGATAATGGAATCTAAGCCTTGATTGAAGATTCCCTTGAATCGGATTTATCGAGCCGGTGAGAAAGATAGTTCGATAGATGCCACAGCCTTTACTTTACGAAGATGGGTGCCTCCCGACAAAAAGAGACTTTGGATGCAAGAGATCGATTCAATAGGATATTTCGACGCTAAAAAAAGTGAACCTGGTGGCAGAGCCAGAAGCACCGGACAATCTGTTTCGGGGTCTCCTTCCTGCAAGTATACTGAGAGACTCGTATCTCAAAAATTCTATCTATGCATCTCTGAATCGTGGGGCCCGAAACAGTGTTGATATGGCCGGTAATGGTTTGATCCGGCATAGCACAGTGGCGTTTACGTGTTCCCAACAGACTTTTCAAATCACCGATCCTCGTCTCGCAAGCACAATGAGCCGAAAAGCACTTCCATTATGGACATCGGGAACGCGGCGGCACCGTGGCCATATCGAACTACCCGCCTAATGAGTCCCTTTCTTTCCCTGCTCGCAATCTCTCCTTCCCTGCCACCTCGGATGAAATAGTACGATGCCACCCTCCCTAGCCCCGCCTCTCTTTTCTTAGCCGGAGCTTTGCCCATTTAGTACGAACTTTGGTGAGAGGCAAGCAAAAATGGATTGTATAAAGGCGGGCATTCTATCTCACATATCGCGCATCTGTCTGAATGATGAACCGGTGGCATCTGACGACCGACCACATGCAACTCTTGCCTGGGCCAACAAAGCTACCCACCTAACATCTCTTTCTCCCCAAGCAGAGCATCAACTATGAAAAAGATGCTCAGGTCCAGAAGACACAGATTTAGGAGTTTACTATTCTACTTATAAGGTTCTCACATATCTGACCCGGTCAAGAGAAGAGATATAGAAAGAGGAGAGTGAAGGGATTGATTTCGCTCGCGCATTGAGAGTTTTGGATGAAACCTTTTCTTAAGGAATCTTGTACCTTGACCCGCGTAGATATTGAGTCTAGTCCATCCATATTGCCTTTATGAAATGAAAGAGCTCTTTCTGAACAGGGAAGGAGATGATCGAGTTTTTTAGTTTCGATGGGGTTCTTTCTCCTGTAAAGTCGAACCTAGTTAGGAGTTAGTCTTTCCTAACCCAAAACGTTGATGGATATTTCTAGGCTGAGCTTAAAGCAATATAGTTCGCTCCAAGGTGAGGCCACTCCATTTTTTATCTAAATCCGTTCTTCCGTTGGAGTGGGAAAGAAGAGTGGGATAGCGGGCTTCTTTCACTTTAGTTTTGGAGAGATTGACTTAGCGCAAAAGAAAAAGGAAAATGAAATAAAAAGTGCGATTCGAAGGTGATGGTTTTCATGGTCGAAAAGTGTTCTCTGTTTAAGCTTTCTGTAGAAATAGGAATCTCCATCCATCAGGTTTCTCACTCATTTCCTGTCTCATTTCTCGAAATTTCTCTATCCTTGCTTTTTCCATAATCGCGAGTAGTTTTTCTTTCTTACGTAGAAAGTACTTTATTTCTAAGAAAGGATTTCTCCAGCCTATTCTATATAATCGTTCAAAAATGTAAAATTGTGGTAAATCTTGCTTTCTTCTGGCTACTAGTGGGAATTTTCTGTATGTCTATCCCCCTTTTTTATTTGTCTTACCCATTCAGGAACTGCCGCGTGAGCAGGTTGTTACTTCGTATCATAGCTTGAGTTATTCCCGAAAGGCCTTCTAACCTGCGGCTTTCCTGAGGAAAATTTTTAAAACAGGGCTAGCATCTAGCATTTGTCAATTAACTTTTTTCTTATTGCTCCCGAAGAGAAGAGGCTGTTCTCCTCTTTCTTCTTTGTTTTTTGTTGGTTTTGTGAAATCAGTGCCCGCTTTTAACGTTAACGGGAAAGGCTTGAAAAATTTTTTCTTTTACTTAAGGTGTAATACTCACTTGTAAATGATTGGTGTCAGAATTTTTCACTGATCAGGTGTGATCAGTCTCATCCGTGTAAGAATTAGGAATTCCTCTTCCAACTCGTCCCGGAATAGGCGTTATGGCAAAGAACAAGAAGAAAACAAAAGGAGAAATTTGTCCAATAGTAACAAAAGGTGCCTCCACAGGTTGACATCCGATCCAACCTAGTAGTAAGCAATCCGCCAAAAGCAACCAAAATATTCCTTGGTGAATCGGGCGAAAACTTGAACTACGCACATACATACTTTTAAAAAAAGGTAAAGCCAACAGACATATAAAAACTGGTGCTATTGCGGCTACACCTCCCGATTTGTCAGGTATACTACGAAGAATGGCATGGATCGGTAGGAAATACCATTCCGGCACAATATGAGGCGGGGTGGGCATCGGATTAGCAGGTATATAATTGTCGGGATGCCCCAAAACATTAGGAGCATAAAAAATCCAAATGGAAAAAAAGATAGCAAAAGCTACCCAACCTACTAGATCCTTTACATAAAAATAAGGGTAAAAAGCAATTTTATCCATCTCTGAATGTACACCCAATGGATTATTTGATCCATATTGATGCAATGCGGCCAGATGAAGAAGACTGGCGCCTACTAAAATAAAGGGGAGTAAATGATGAAGACTAAAAAAACGATTTAAGGTGGCATTGTCCACGGAGAAACCACCCCAAAGCCAAGTCACTATGGTATCTCCTACTACAGGTATGGCGCTAGCTAAGCTTGTAATTACTGTAGCTCCCCAAAAGCTCATCTGACCCCAAGGGAGTACGTATCCTGTAAAAGCTGTCACAATCATTAATAGGAAGATTACAACTCCGAGACACCAAACAAATTCCCTAGGACTGCTATAACTCGCATGATATAGACCACGAAAAATATGAAGGTGAACCACAATGAGAAACATACTTGCCCCATTAGCATGCATATAACGGAGCAACCAGCCCCCTTCAACATCTCTCATAACGTGTTCTACGCTGTTGAAAGCTAGATCCACATGAGGTGTGTAATGCATAGCTAAAAAAACGCCAGTCACTATCTGAATGACTAAACAAATACCAGCTAACGGACCGAACCCCCACCAATAACTAAGATTGCTCGGGGTTGGATAATCTATCAAATGCTGATTAAGTGTGGAGGATATAGGTTGTTTAAGAAGAGAGAATCGTTGGTTCCTTATAGTCATTTCTCTTTCCTATCGTGACAACTCTTGTTCCCCCACCTTTTTAGCGTTCTGGGCCCTACTTACTTTAACTTTACTAAAATAAAAATCTTACTACGGATTTGTCGGTTGGTTGATTCTCGAAATCACCTCTTGAGAAAAAAAAAAGGCCCTCGGGTCCCGACCCACAAATGAGTAGGAAGCGGGGCGAGGGTCTTTCATTAAAGGGGAGAAAAGAAAAGAGGGGTGGGGGCCGCCTTTCGCAGCTTTAGAAAGGAGAGAATTTAAGAAAGTCATTCTCTCCAACCTTTTCTATCTATCCTTAGAAGTAGGGCGAGAGAAAGTCAATATGATGCGTTGGTTTTTCCAACGAAACTAAGCATTTTTTAGGATGTATCCTTAGGTTGTGCCGAGTCAAATCTGCTCCGTTCCGTATAAGCCCGCCTCGCGAGGCGTCCCTCTCAATGAATTACATTACAGAGAGAGATCATAATTTCGAATTGGTCAAGGGGGCTGGGAATCCCCTTCTCTTTTTAGTGGTGGTGGAATCGGAATATCCTTCCTTCTCGGAAGACATAAATGGATTCACCGAGCTCTTGGATATCTTTTCTTTTTTTTTTTTTTTTTTTATTTTATATGGTTATTCTCATTTATAGAGTGAAAAATAAAAAAGAAAATGTGGACGAGCCCCACCTGCAAAATAAGAGAGGTCGCCCAATTATCCATCCATTTTTCGTAAAAATGGAATTTGATTAGCACGCTAACGGTGCCAGATAAAATGAAGAAAAACTTATCTTTTCCTTTAGAAAGAAGAAAGATAAATTGGGAAGTAAATTGAGAACCCGGTAGGTTCTGTCTTTGCAGTTTTAAAAGAGTTATAAAAGTAAAAAGGAGCACTAATAAAAGATTGAGAATTACAAAATAAAAGGCTCCTTCTTTGTTTTTGTTATGAAATAAGAAACAAAGATAGAGCCCATCTATAAAATAAAAAACATAAGTGACAAAGTGGTCTTTACCACTTCTCGCTTTAAATAGAAAGATAATGGATAAAGCCCCCGAGAGAGGGCATAATATATATTTAGAGAGAGGGTCTGGGTCCAGCGAGGATAAATACAAAATTATGAGAAATCCCATATATAGAAAAAAAGATAAGATAAGGTCAGATTTTCCACAGTTGCCATTTCACTTCATTGTCATGATTGAGATAACTGAATCCCTGAGCCCATTCACTAGAACAGTTCTACCCAGTGATACGACCTTGGGACACTCGCTTCCTAATGAAAAGAGCTCCGCTCGCTTCGGTTCAAGTTAACCTATCCCATATAGTATTCTCAAGAGTCTTAGGCCAGGGGCTTACCTGATCCTTATATGATCGAATTGCTCATAAGACATCAGATTGAATCTCCCGTAAAATGGAATCAACCACACCTTCTATGTCAACTTACACCTCTTTCATTGAAAAGGATTTTGGCTCTACTCTTTCGAATTCTAATTCAAATCTCCAGACTCGGAAGCTAAAAAAAAAGTAGCTACTATACCTCACCCAGGAAGATCTACAATGTCCTTTCCTGTGAATGAATAGGTTGGAGAATCTTTATATATTCACGTTGATGCGGGCCTACCACCAAATCTCTGCAGTGAAGTCCTTTGCCGGATAGCTACTGACCAGGAAAGCTTGCTTTTTCCAAAAGGATGGCCAATTCTGAATGCCCCGATTATAGATTCGCTATTCTGTGTTTTGAAACCTTTAGGAAACATTAAGATAGAAGAAAGGGTTCATTTCCACGATCCAGGGGTCTCTTAACTACATGAATTGGTCAAGCAAGATGAGTCCAACCTTCCGGACTTCCTCTTCAAAAAAAGGCTTTTCAGGCTGAGGTGAGCGACTTCTTTTCTTTCTTTTTTGAGCTCTCACCTTGAGCCTTGCTTCTTCAATGCGCCTTGCTTGAACAGTGGAAATCTCCGATGGAAGCCTCTCGTGGGCGGGCCTAGCCCTCTCTCTATCTCGCCCCGGATTGAATGGGATTCCGCCTGAAACGAATCCCTTGCTTTGATAAGAGGAGGTGGACTAGACTTTGAAATGGATCTGACCCACTTGAAGACTTCAGCTTTCCTTAAAGCATTTCTTTTCCCGATAGGAACCCATTTCTCGTGATCAAAGAAGTTTCATTCCCGGGCGCCCCGCCTTGAGCACTGACTCCTATTCGAATAAGATATTCCCGCCTTGACTGGCCTAGTTGAACTTTCTCCTTCACCTGCTGGTACTGACTTTACGGCTCGTGAGTCTCTATCTATTTGCGCTCGTGAGCTACAACCATTGGAAGTTTCGACTCCTAGTGATGTGAGCTACTTACAAATCCGAACGATCTTCTCTATGTATTAGAAGTTTATCCTGCTTGAAAGCGGAGGAGAAAGACGGATTCTGCCTGAAACGAATCAATAGGAATCCCGCTTAGAGAGGAATGAATGACCGCTTTGAGATTGAATCAACATCAATCCCGTGAAAGCTTTTCTAGGAATGGATTTAGTGATCTAGCCTGTGCTCGCAGTGAGTAGAGGAGGTTTCCCAACTTCTATCTCTTGATCCGGACCCGGACTAACCCTTCTCCTTCGCTTGACTTTACCGGACCAATGATTTTCATTTCCCGAGCCTAAAACAAGTGATTCAAGAAGTTTCCTCGCTTCTCACTTGGCCTGAGATTCCAAATGGAGTGGTGAGGACTGTACCGATCACTTGGCTTATCAGTTCGACTGAGCTGCCCCTGGTAAAGTAAGCAAGGCTTCAAGGAGGCCTATTAGCAGCCGTGATCTTATATACGATACCCACCTTCAAGAAGTCATCACTCTGTACTTTCTTCCTTAGCAGCTTGACTTTAGTATTCGTACTTAGCCCGCGATGAGAAGATGAAAGCGAAGCTAACCTTCACACAAGGCTTTTCCCCCGCTTAGGACAAGAAAGCTTGAGGAGGTAAGAGCCCTATCAAAGATTGAAGAGGCTATCAAAGGTATACTACTTCTAACTAGAAGCTTAAAGGCCTTATATCGGGACAGAAAGAGTTGCCCCGCCCCCGCTGCTATACTCTGTTTCTCCTGAAGCTGGAAAGCGGATTGGCGTACTACTAACACGGATTGGACTTCAACCGGCCTAAAAGTAAAAGCTTCCCGCGAGGGAGATTCGGACAAGGAACTCTTCTTTACTCCACGGCAATCCGTCTCGTCCGCGTCGTCTTCTTCCACCTCTACTCCCGGTATTGATAGTTCTCCCAACAACGGACAGAACGAAGAGCGATACTCTTTTACTTATATCAAACCTGGAAGTGAAGAACATGAGGCAATGAAAGAAAGTGTTATTCGCATTGCAAGGGGAAAGCTCGAAGAATGGGAGGCCTGTGGGCAAATTGATGGTTTGATCAGTAAGAAAACAAATGAGGAACTGTCCCAAGCTTTGAACATAGAATTAGTCCAAACAAAAGAAGAAATGGATAATTTCTCAAAGGAATTACTAGAGCTCGACTGGGAAAAGTTAAAAAAAGTCCCAGCGGGGGACTGAAAATCCTTGTGTCAGTGTGGTTCGAATCCACTTCTAAGTGGGCGTAGCGGGTAAGGAAAAAAGCACAGGAAAGAGACTAGAGTCGATTCGTAGCATCTGAGATTTCCTGGTATTCAATCGACAACCTCTCTGAGCTAAGAGAATGAAATGTGGCTTCCTCCCAGATGTCGATTCAAAAGTAATTTCTCGAGATGAATCCCCGCTTGAAGTCAAGTGCAAGAGTTGAAGCGGGTGGCATTCCCCTATTTGTATTTGAGATAGTTTCATCGTCGTCTGCTGTCTCTACTCTTTTCATTTCTGATTCCGCGTCGCTAGTCACCGAAAGCTTCAGTCAACCACAGTCCTATCTACTTCCGTCGGATTGTGAAAGACATAAGATGCCCACCAGACCCGCTATGCGAAATGGCTAGCAATACAGTAGGATCGGAATCAAGTGCAGTTCCTTCTTTCACAACCGATCCAAGATGTCACTATTGCGCTTGAGCGGCATTAGACATGGGCATGAGGGAGCCATTCCTTTTTGACTCCGGAAGAAAGGCTCTTGGTCCTACCAATTGTCCAATTGCTTGAAGCTCTGTCAAAGCAGAAAGGAACAACATCAGTCCCACATCGGCTTGATACCGAATCCAAGACAAGAGCAGATATTTCCCCTAAGAAAGGAAATGTTGCCTTCAACTCTTACTACATGCTTCCTTTACTTTCATACTTAAGATCTTGCCCAAATGCCACATCAGGAATAGAATCCTCTGCTTGAGAATCAGCTATTCGGGATTACCTTTATTGACCTAAGGATGGGATAGGAATGAATGAAGGCAGCAAATTCCCTTATAAAAGGAAAATCTAGAATAGAGCTCTGGCACTGAACAAGCTCATGACATCTCGTGATCTTAGATGCGGCATTAGCCGTCTTATAGGAAGAAGCGGTACTTGCAAGAATGGATTGTTTTCAAGAAGAAGGGAAAGGGCTTACACTTACAATACAAGAATAAGCTCTTGGAGCAATTAACGGTCTTTCTGGTCCTCTTGGCATATCCGGTGACAGTTCTCTTACAGTCATCGTCTTGGAGTATGAGTGATCCTAGGCGGTGTTCTCTTAGAAATTGAATTACTAAAAAATCGCTCTTGGGGTTAACGCTCTGGATGGTGAGTTCATAGCAGCTTGAGTGCTGTCGATTACTTTCTTTCCTGTTGAAGGAATACCCGCTCCTAGAGTACTCGTAAGAGCTGCTGTCTCCATTGCCGGTCTTCTTCTTTGGCTAACTCCGAGGACTTTCCTGAAAGCTGTGGACAAATAGGCATCCTGTCCAATCGGTCCTTGCTTCTTCCCGGCCTCCCACAGCGCTGGATACAAGAACCTTACTTACTCAAAACTGTCTTCAAGGTCAAGCCGAAACTGACTTAAAAGATTCTGCTGATTCTTATCCTGCTTTCCCCGCTAGTTTAAGTTGCCGTCTCAGTCTTCCCCTCTCCTTGCATGGAGAGCTAACTATCTTTCCTCGAGATTCCTTTCGTTTCCTTACGTCTATACGAGCTTCTTTCGATTCGATGGCAGACAGTTTGCAGCCTTTGGGAGTTCCCTCCTGGTGTAGCAGTAGTTCTTAGTGCCATTCCTTCGGTCCCAGTAACCATTACAGGAGGTGTCCTGAGTGCTTATGACTCTTTCTTTCCCCTTCCGGGCATCCTTTCTTGAAACCCTAAAGCCCACCCACAACAGGGGGACCAAAACAGACCGTCGAGTGATCCTTCGAAGAGTGGTTGAACCTTGACTTATGGAGTTTAGTCAATGAAATAGTGGGGTAGCCCCTAGCCGTGGGAGTCTTTCGATGGTGGATCCAACACTCCAGACCTTTCCACCCATTAGGCTCTCCGGAGAAAGAAGTTGACATTCTACGAAAGTAACCCACATTCTAAAAGACACGAGAACAAAGCCCTTCAAACTAGGGAGAAGGCTCATGACTTTCTACATTTCTCTTTTAGAGAGTCTCCTTTACACGAAGTTTCGTTTCTCGTCTGTCTTTGTTTTCACCTAACGGTTACACTGTAGATGGTCGGGAGTTTTCATAAGTAGAAAGTCAAAGTAGCGAAGCATCCGACCCGAAGGGATCTGCGCTAGCCTATTTCGTTGGGAAACTCTACCGAAGCATATGTGTTAAGGATAGAGTCATTTCACCGATACGGATAACCGACTTGAGGTAGTCGTAGACTTATCGGATGAACTCTTCTCTCTCAATGGAAGCTAGATTGCTAATGCTAAAGAGTACAGTAGAAGGCTTGGAAGGAGAGTTCACTTTCTTTGCCGCAAAGGTCTTTCAGAGCCTTACCCATAGTAGGAGTAAAGAGGTTAGCGCCGGTTCAGTAATGGGTCCGCTAAGAGAAAGAGTAGTGAGAGGCATTCTTCTCCTTGCTGAGCTTGCCGGGTAGTCCCCTCTATGGGTAATTAGGCTATTAAGTCGGTTCCAGGTTCTATTCGAGATTCCCAGGTTCTTTCACTCCAAGCTTCCTATCTTTCCTTCCTGAGCTTCGCCCACCTTGAAATTCATTCTTCATCCGCACGTCTACTCTCACAAAAAGGAAGTCGTCATCAAGCTCACCGACATTTCCCCTTATCTTATTTATTCCTTACCGGATTCAATTTGAAGTAAACCAACTCCAGACTGAGAATCTTATTCTCAAAGCAAAAATTGATTATCTCAAAAGGAAAGAGATATAGCCGAGAGATACAAAGGGAGCACTATTACCCATTCTTTATCCGTTGAAGCTCTTCCCTCCGCTCCCGATGAATGAGTCACTACAGACTGAAGATGTAGCTACCGGTTCCTTGCTTCTCCACTCCTCTGGCTAATCCATGAGATCATGGCTACCAGCCATAGCAGTTAATCCTGACCATTAAGAATAAGAAAGGACGGTGGAAGCGGAAGTCGTCGAAACCAAAGAAACTCTCCAAGTTCTTCCAATACCCTTGAAACTGGGTTTCTGAGTAAGGAATGGTTATGGATGCAGAATTATACTGTGGTTTTCTTCTTAGAAAGATTCTACTTAGTGATCTGGTTTTCCACACTAATTCCTTTGATAGTTTTGTCTCGATCGTAAGCCAGCCCTTCATAGTTATATCTTTCCCAATCGAATCCCTTAAAGAAATTTGTAAATGAATGAAATCTGATGCATTTTAGACCGGTTTCCTGCATGAACATGAGGAGCTCTTCAACCCAACCAGGAGCTTATCCGCCCCCGGGCTTTGTTCCTGCTCACTAGCTAGTAGTTGATGAGCGGTGTGGAGCATCAGGAGCATCAGTAGGGAAGGTGGGATAGCGGGTAGTGGGCATGGAAGGGTGGAAGGATGAGGAAGAGTAGGAGTAATAGGCTTTCAAAGAATCTCCTTCCTTCGAAAGAGTTAATAGCATTGGAGAGGATAGTTTTGACTTCGAGGGGGATCGCTTCGATCTTGCTATCCAAACCTCACTATCTTTACTCTATCTTCCGTCTTTTGGTCTCGCTACGTCTTTTTCCTTTGTCCCTTGTCTTCTTACCCATCAAGTTCCTTTGGCTTCTTCTTTTTCGGCTTCGACCAGACGACTACTTGACTTCATCGATCGCTAAGTCAGTCATTCAGTAAGTACAGAGCTCACTCTGGTCAGTACGTACACTCACCAATCCAGTAAGTCAAGTCAACGGGCAGTGCCCGTAACTCAGACAGCCCTGCTAAGTAAGACAAGAAAGCGCTTCGTTTGGTTGTCAGGTCAGGCAACTAAGGTTGTAGTGTAGAATGCTAAACTATACAAGACATTTCGATTTCAAGTTTGAATTTCTCCCCATTGGCTAAACAACTAACAAAGCAAGCATGGAAAGACGCTTACCCCGTGAATTCATCCTAAGGGAAAGTTTCTGAGTTAGTCAAAATGACAGTACAATTAAAAAAAAAAAGAGCACTATAAGCTCCCTACGCACCCCCATACAGCGAAAAGAAAGCGTATTCCACACAACTTCCGGAAACTATAGGTTCAGTGCGCCACACATACGTAATGAATCATATGTGTTTAATTGCTTTAGTAATCATTAAACGTTCGTTACGAATGTTCTTATTGCAGTCAATTCTAAGGCTTCCTTGGGAAGCCCACTTCAACTTCTGTTTTCCTTCCTAAATTAGAGGGGTCTTTTGGCTTTCTAATAAATAACACCCAAAAAACCGAATGAATCAGCGAAGAAAATGTCCTCGAAATGGGTAATAATCCGTAGTTTACTGGGACTGAATCCAGTCCTATTTAAGCTCAAGTTAGTTAGATGGCTTTTTTCCTGGTTTTTGACCTCTCTTTTGGGGTGTGACAAGGACCCCGTTCCGCAAAAGTTGTGGGACCGGGTCCTTTGGTACAAAAAGAGAGTGATAGTTTTCTTCCAACTCTATCAACTACTTTCCGAACACGAGGAGAGGAAGAAAAAAAGAAAAAGCTGACTGAGTTGAGTGTTCATTAATGCCCAAAACTCCCATGCTTTCCGTTGGTCAACAACCAACAAAAGTGTTCTATCCTTCTTCACTACTCCGACTCTCTTTCTGTCTGGAGGGAATCATTTTTTCTCAATCAATACAATATGTTTAACTTTAACCGTATTTTTCGCTTTGATGAAAAGAGTCTTAACTCATCAACTTCCAGTGATACAACTTCTACTTTTATTAATCCATCTCCATCTAGTAGTACTACTAGTACTGCGATTCCTAATACTACGGATCAATCTACGACGACTATTAACGATTATAGTATGAAATCGTCCGATACTCAGGCTCCTTCTCATTCCGATACTCATGGTATTTATGAGGATCATCCGGGTCTTAACCCGTCCAGTGAAAAGATCTTGTTTGCTTTTTCGAGAATGAGAAATGACAAGAGGAGTCTTGAACTTTTTAAGACCATTTTTACTCGTTTCGTTCTTTGGACCGGCCGGAAAATCGCAAATTGGTTTCTGCCAGGCTCCGCAATTCTTATTACAATTGTGGTTGCATTTGTGAGTCGTCCGCAGCGAGCGGAGGCTGCTGGCCCATCGGATTGTTGGACCGGCGAGCCGGACGAGCGCCTCTTGCGGGCCATGGACAAAAAATTGTCCCGTATTACGGAAGAACAAAATGCCCTAGCCGAAAAGGCTGTTGAAAAGGGTGCCTTATTCGGGATGGGGTTGCCAGGCTCGCCGGCGGAACAAAAAAGCAGCATCTCGACAATCCTGGAGAACCACCTTGACACTTTGGACGTTGATAAACGCCTACGCCAATTACGAAAATGGGAAAAAGAAGTGGGTTCACCCGAGAGCTCATTTTGGCTAAGGGTGGTGGAGGAAATTCTAAAGTGTTAGGAGGCGAGCAAAAACCGGTTCGTTCATTCTGTTTTAAGCCTCTGGGTCGAGGCCCACCTCATTTGTATTCGATTCTCATCAATATCCTTATGTGAGGGGGAGGGGGGTAGTGAAAATGGGGGGGTGTTGCCTTCCCCAGATTTTTCTACCATAAGTAGCCTTTTTTCCAAGGCGAGGCCCCTAGCGATAGGGGGAAAGAAGAGTGGGTAAGCGGGCTTCTTTCGCTTGACTTTTTTTCCGAGAAAAGTTCGAATTGCATGTGTTAAACATATAGCTAGCCTTACAGACTATTAAGCTCACTCAATCACAGACAGAGCATTTTCGATCTTAGACGATCTAGGGGTTACCGTCTCTCCGGCCCCGTTTCGGTGCACTATTGGAGAGCTCACCGGGCCCGCTGCTTTCTCAATCGAAAATGGAAACTGTCTTCGTTGGCGTACTGAACGATTTCTATTATTATATATGTTATTTCAGGATTTATTTTCGTTGATCGGATCGAGCACATAGGGTGCGAGCCCGAAGTCAATTAATTCTCTTTGGCTGAAAGCAATCTTCATCAAGACAGCCGACCGAGGCGAAACCTACCGCTCAAGTCTGACGAATGCCGTTTATGTTCCTGGTGAAAAAGAAAAGAGTCGCTTTCCTTCCTTCCCCACCTCTATTTGATACGGCTAGAGTTTTCACACAAAGGCCTTGACTCGCCTATCCGAATCCGGACCCTCTACTGGAAGGCTTTCCAAGAGAGAAAGAGATTTCGCAATTAGGGATTCAAATGCTTAGCCAATTCTTACGGAATGGACCAGCAGGTCATTGAGATTGGAATGAGGGAAATGGACCTAACACACTAACAATAAGAGGGTAGGCCAATGCGAAGACACCGGGAAAGACAGAAAAAGAAGGAATTGCTCCGCGAGAGGAGGGAACTCATTCAAGGAAAGAAATTGTCTCCCGACACAGGCACGGCAGCAACTGCAGAAAAGGATGCGGCAGAAGGATTAGGGCTTTTCCTCAACGGCTGATACGATTTGACCGGCTGAGGGAAGAATGGATTCCCCACTGGGGTTGAGGAAAGAAGAGGACCTCGCCCTCGCTCGACAGAAAGAACTGATTGTACTACATCGACGGAATGGGCTTGATCTGATATGCTTTCCTCGATGACTGATTCACTTACGGATTCGCTTACTGAAAGGGCTGCGGGAATGGTGATGACCTATAAATCTCCTTACCAACTGACCGCTAAAGGGCGAGATACGAGATAGAGGGGGCAGACGATGCTTTCTTCGTGAACCAACCGATTACCCCGGTTCCTATATTCCTCTCCTCTTCTTCTTGTTCTTATACTTCTTGTTTTTATACTACTGCCCCTGGCCTTAGGAAAGAAAATAAAAATGCCAGTCTCAGGTCAAAGAGAGAAGAGCTATGCCACAGAAAGCCTTTACGCATGGCATGGTCACACCAAGCTAATGGGAACCCCGGTCAACCGAACCACAGAGAAAGTCTAAGATCCAATGCGATCTCGAACAAAGCATGGGACCGCAGGGCATACAGACATGAAGAAAAGAACTAAGGTTCCCAAAAATGAGAAAGATTGAGAGACATTGGATTCGGTAAGACAAAGCAAAGCCGAGTCTAAGGGTTTCCAATGAATCTGAGTTAGAATACGGAAGAGCAAGGCACGGGAGTGCATACCGGGAGAGGAAGGTCTCCACTAAAAGACCATAAATACCCTATTACCAAGAGTGGGGCCCGAACTAGTCTTATTTATTTTATGCAGTGCTCATAGCTTTATTCTTCACACAGGAAAGGAGAATTGCCTACTCGTATATTAACTGACTTTCAAAAGGTAGGAAGACGCTCCTTTCAGCGTGGGAAACTCTTAGCATGAGGCTTATCGAGCTGGTAAGGTAAATAAAGAAGTACCATTGCGGGTGGACAGCGGCTAAGCAAGCTCGGGGGCCGCGGGTAAAAAGGATCGATACTCTTTGTCTGAAAATAGAACCCTGTCTCAGGTCCACAGGAATCTTTAAGCACCCATTACAGTTTCTTTGTCGAGAAAAAAGCAGCACCCGCTGCCTCAGCCTTCGAGCATGGATTCTACTGATACACATAGAGAACTGCTTAAAGCCGTTATAACAGCATCAATAGGAGATGATATTCTTTTGCGATTATATAACCCACTTCCTGGTATGCCCATACCGCTGTTCTCAGGTATTCTTTCTATTGGCATTGTCCCACGGCTGCTGGTTGCATTCTTGGCGAAAGGTTAAAGAAAAGAGGCGGTTTTTAATTACAGGGTAATGTTTGGCTCGGTGAGGGTCTAGTTAGCGGGGATGGGGAATGCGCCTAATGGACCAAGTATCGTATGATAGGGAATGCGCTAAGGAGCTGAGGATGAAGTTAGATTGAGGATAGAATAAGAGGGGGTCGAAAGTGCTCATACTAGCGGTGACCTAACTAAAGTGAAAACAAATGGACTCCGATTCACTCCCTCTCGCGGAGGGCACGAAGTCGCGAGACAAAACGAGTTGAAGACTTGGAGCGTAAGAGCTACGTTTACGAAAGCTAGAAAGGGTCTGAGGAGGGTGTTACGGTTTTTAGAACATCGAATCGTGAAAGAAAAGGTGCCAGTAAAAGCGGGGCAGTCCCAGTAGTGTGTAAATGGATAAAGCAGCGGGAGAGACATTTTGAGTTCTGTTCTCGGTGGGACTTATGTTACATAATGCTACTTTATACCCATCTAGATATCTTGTGGAAGTTAGGCGGCTGAATAGAGTCCAGCCAATACGTGGATGTGCACCGACCCACATATAATCAAAACGGTCTGGTCTGACCTATACGAAAGTATTACACTCGTTCTTTCACTCAGACTTGCTCCTGCCGTGGTAGTCATCGGTGGCATATTGCCTAGAAGCGTCATCCTCGTTGATTGGGAGAAGATCGGATCATAAATCCATTTTTTTATTCGGTATGGACGCAGATCCAGTCAGGAGCGATAGTTCCAAGGAGCCGACTACCGATAAAGGGAAGGAGAAAAAGGTTGATGGATGAAGCTTTCATAGCTTCCAAGCACTTTGTCCTCAAGCAAGGCCTAATTAGATGATGCAGCTTTTCGCTCGTTGCCCCTTTTATAGTTATTAGGGCGGGGATGGGAATGCTTTTTGAACGGGGGGGCTAAGGGAACGAGGGGAGATATCCCTTCCTTGGTCTACAGGGGATGGATTCGATTCGCCAACAAGCTGGGGCAAAGAAAGCTACTAGTCGTCTTGTCTTCAAGCGGAAGGCTGACAGCTTAATTTATCACGTAATTACTAGAGTTAGTGGACCTACTACCGGGTGTAGAAAAAAGAAAGTGCCCCTTATCTTATAGGCGGGGTACAAGATCACCCAACCAGAACAAAGATGAAGTAAGGAGCTGAACAAAGACGGAATCAAAAGACTCAAGCGGCTTACTTGTCCACACGAGCCCCAGGATCCGTGGAAAGCTTTTTTGCATTCAGTCAATTGACGGATCCACCAATCTAATACCACCAGAAATGGGACAGAAGTCAAAGCAAGGAAAGTTCACTGGCGCTAGTTGGTAGCTATTTTTGGGTTGTACTTGCCGGGAAAAGACTTATCTTCCATTTATATTATTTCAGATTTCGATTTATAGCTCCACTGTTCAAGAAGATTTTGTTCTTCCCAACATTCGATCCACAGAATGATTAAGAACTGGTATGGTATGGCGCGGAGAAGACATCGAATGCACTACTTTTAGGGCTGTTCCTTGCTCAGAAGCATCTTCAAAAACCGGTTGCTCAAGGGCCCACTCTCCTGTGTTCTGATTCTGTGTATTCCACTACAGCATTATTCATTCCATCTGCGGATAAGGTTCAACTACTCCTTCTTATGCTAATGCAAGATCTAGCTACTCCCATTTGGCCCTTTCTCTTTAGTTAGTTGGCTATTTCTCCCCGAGCATCTCTCCAGTCCTGCTCTTTGGCAAACTATGCCTACTTGTCTCAATGAATCAGTCCAGTTCTTCACGCTAAAGCGTACCTATCCATAGTGTAGCTCCGTGCTCTGCTTCTTTGTGATCAAGATCACCCGATGGCTTTAAAAGTTTACAAGGAGAAGGGTCTATTGTTGGGCTATCTTCTTCCTCTTAAGCTTTAGTCAGCCCTTTCCACTTCCTAAAGCCTCGCCGCTACTCGGCTCCGTTTTTGCAATTCTCTTCTCTCAGATACCTATTATTTAGGAGATTCAAGATTGAGATAAAGAAGAACTTCGTGCTACAACTTTCAATTACACATTTCTGTTCCGTCTAATATAGGTCTAATATAGAATAGAGGCAAAAGGATGAGATCGATTGCTCACAACTGACTTCCTTGAAGATTGCTCACAGCTGACTTACTGAAGTGAAGCCGGTGAGCAACTGACTTCCGGAAGATTGCTCACAACTGACTTACTGAAGATGGTGAGCAACTCTTTCTTCACTCCTTGCTTATTGAATCTCAGGTTCACTTGACTGGCTAACTACTATATAGATATAAACCATAAACTCACTACGAGATAGATTATTATCTTTCTTGGCTCGAGGAATGCTTTTTAGAAAGCATTTCTTCTATCTATCGTACCTTCCTGCCCTCTTTCTTCAGCTCCTACCTTGGAATGTTCTCGCAGGAAGAAGTTGGAGCTTGGCTGAGAAAACTTCCTGTCTTGGAGTTCACTAATTCCACTTCTGATTCGGGCTTGGAGGGTGAGTACTCTAATCTGTTCACTTTATCCCTTTCACACGGACTCCTTTGAATATTCCTACTTGGCCGGCTTACTTCCTTCAGCCCGATCAGCTTACTTGCTCACGGACCATTACTAAAGATAGAAGTTCCGGGATCAAGAATCCAGCAACCAACAGAGGGGTTGGTCTCCAGGTCTTCTCACCGGGCTGAAGGACAGGGAAGAGGGGATAAGATGAAGCCATTGCTCACAACCTACTTGCTTTGCTTGTAGTAGACTGCTTTCAACTCCCTTTCCCGCGCAGTCCTTGTTTAGTGGGCCTGCCTTCCGTATCGCATGAATCATTCTCAATAAAACTCTTTCTTCGCTGAGAAAGAGTTGAATCGATATTGCGTGGTAAGGAATGAACCAGATCGGATTGTTTTGATTATTAGCCGGTAGTCCCTTAGCGAACTAATCCCTTAGTTACGCCTTCCCCTTCTTCCCCAAGTGCTTCAACGAGAAAGTCTTCATGTCATGCAAGGCTTATCTTTGAACAGAGAACCCGCACCTAATAGGTCTTGTCTTCGTGCGGCACCCCAAAGCCTTGAAAAAGAAAAAGACAGTGAACAGCACAAAACCCGTCCAATGGTGGAAATTCAGTTTCAGTACAGTAGATGGGCCTTCTCTTTCTCTTCATTCTCCTAAAGGTCTGTTACGAGCCAAGAAGGGATGCATTCAACTCAATACATCCCTCTATTCCCCTGCGGGTATCAGAAACAGAAAGAGTCACTCAAGGATGGATTCGAGTATAGTTCAGTTTAGTGTTTGGTAGAATCCCTGTCTCTTTTCTTGTTCCCGAGTTGCTCTGAGCTTCTGTTTTCCGTTGAGAAAATTCTCTTATGGTTGATGGTTGGCTCTCTAGTGTAGGGCGGCAGGTGTTCTCTAGGAATCTAAATCATTAGCTTTACGGACCTTTACCACAGTTCTTCTTTTTCCTGCTCGTGTCCTACCACCGGAATTGTGTAACGCGCGGCTATTGTAGTGACAGGATTCACAGTCATTGTATTGACAGGTTGTCATATCGGATCTCTTTCATCACGACCCAGAGGTTTTTACGTGGCTAGAGGAGAGTTGCTAACTATTGAACTTAAGCTTAATGCCACTTCTGGATTTTCTACTTGGCTCAGGAACTCGCTCAGGTAGAACAGAGAGAACGCGACTATTACTATTGGCTTTTTTCTTTTAAAGTAGCTTTCTCCGTTTCTGGTTCGTGAGCTTATGGTAGTCTATCATTAGCTGGGGGCAGCTGCTTTAGTTTGAGTTTAGGTCACGAAGATATAAAAAAAAGAAAGGATCGCTCCCTGTTCTAATTGAATCAGGAATGAGTTCCATCGGGTTATCAAGGTTCTTTCTTAGAGTGCACGGGAAGAGCAAGCAAACTCAAAACCTCCGCCCCAGTCAGCAGCTCCCCCAAAGGTGATCGTCCGCTTCAAAGCAATATGAATTTATCATAGCTGTCCCAGCTAACTTTCCTAGGATAGGTAGCCCTCTCTGATTGCCGTTGAAGATGACTCAAGGTCTTTCTTTATCAAGATTTTCTTTTTCAATAAGACCATAGTAGGAAGTGGTGCTCTTTCGTCTCCGTCAGTAGGACCAGTGTTACGCGAGGTATCAAGGAAGATGGTCTGCCTCACGATCTGCCTCATCTGAATTTCTAATAAAAACAATAAGGAATAGGACTAGCTCCATTGCGAATTCCCCGTTTATGTAGTCTACTAGGCTTGATTCTCCATACGTTATGGAATTAGCTTTCAAATTGATAGACCTTGACCTTGACTATCCAAGCTCTACTTATGTTAGTACTTGTGATCGATAGAGAAGCCTTCCAATTGTAATTGGAGTAACCCGTCAGTGCCACTTCCTGTTCTCTAGCCGCGTCTAACCACTATGAGTCATTAGAAAAAGATCCAACTGAACCACCTGAAATTGAATTCTTTCTCTTTCTTCGAGCAACTCCTATAGGGAAGGAAAGATCAAACAAAAGGGGTCAATATTGCGGGTTTCATCTTCCATCTCTCCATTCTACCGGAGCAGGTTTCTTTCAATAAGATTCGTCGCAGACAAGAGAGATAGGAGCATTCCAAATTACTGAGTAGCAATTTTAGCTGTCCGGCTTAACCTAACCAAAGGAATAGCAAAGAACAATCGAAGAGTTCGAACCCTCATATTCGCCTAACCGATCAGCATTCTGTATTAATATGCATCATATATTGCCAGTGCCCCCTTACCACTGAAGTGGGTGTGGGTGGCTTTTCGAGGATCACTAGTCTGGACCAGTGTAGAGGCGGGTTAAAATCCTTTGAATTGGAACTAGAAGACGCGCTCAAAGCTTCTCTCAAAGCCTTCTTCCGAACTTGCCAACAAGTGCTTATGAAAGCGGGTCGATCTCTATCAAACAATCAAGCGCTAGAGACAACAGAGGCTTGGGGCAGGAAGATTGATAGACACAGAAAGAGAAGATCTAGATTTCAAAGAAGAGAAGCGAAAGCCGCTCACAAATGCTAAATTGGGGAGCATTGGTAGATGTTATATCAGACTACTCAGACGATCAAGTCTGGTTTCTGTTCGTGTTGTTAGGATGGACCTGGATGCCCACCTTTTACTTCGACTATTGCTACTTCCTCGACCCGACCCCGAGATCTCGAATTCTTAACAGACAGAGACTGCCTTACTTGACTGGCTCACTACTTACTATCTATAAACCATAAAGATAAAGCATTGGTACCGTACTGGCTTGCCCGGAATGCAAGGACTGATTGGAATGACTCACTGATTGGCTTGCTTGCTTTCCCGCACCGACCGAATTGCTTTCCTTGGACTGCTACTGTACTGCTTCGCTTGGAATGAACTGAACCCTTACTGCATTGCTAGCGTTGGAGAGCTTGAAAGCGGCTTGGCTGGCACTCATACTCACACGGATTGGACTTCAACCGTGCTACTACTACTAGGCCTAAAAGCTTTCCCTCTTCCTTCGGGTGTACTAAGACTATCTCTTTCATAGACTATTCCTTCTCCCCTCGAGTCAGGAGCTAGCTTTCAATCTCTATCTCTAAAAGCCGATTCGATGGCATCTTCTCTTATGATCTTTCTAGTTAGCGCGTAGTGGCTTAATTCGTATTCAATAAATTCCCATCTCGGGTTGAATAAGAGTGAAAACAAACTTCCTCTTACTAAAGGCAAGGAAGCGGGACTATTCTCCTTTCTATCCTTTGATAGCAGTCCAAAGAGAACTCTTTTTTATATAAGAATAGAAGGGAGAGAGAACTCCTCTCCTACAAGGAAGCATGATCTTATCAGCCTTTTTCTTATATATAGGATAGCACCATCTCTTCCTACTACGCGGTAAGATCTTTCATAGTATGCTTTTGTCGGTACGGAAAGCTAGTCTTCTTACCCAGATTCTTAGCCCAATAGTGCAGCGGATTCTGTAAGAGCAAGGATAGAAGGAATTTGATTGACAAATCGATGGGAAAGAAGGAAAAGACAGTCTTTGACTTCCCGAAGGCAAGGAACTAGCTTGCTAAAGGGACTGCTACCAAGCCTTATTTCTTAAAAAGCCAAAGGGGTATAGGCTAGAACGAAGACAGGAAATACATTCTCTAAAGCAGAAGTCGTGCTCCGTTGGCTCCTTGGACAGCAGGGACGGATACTGGCTTGCAACAGCCGATTCTCTGTACTCCTAGTGTCAAAGATCCGATTCGCTAGACTACAACTAGTTGATGAATGTGCTCTCTCACTATGTTTAAGACAAGCCGATTGGACAGAGCGATTTGAAAGAGCAGGGAGAGAAGGAATTTCTACCAGAGAGGGGCAGGGGCTCCTATCTATAAAGCAAGGGCGGGCCTGGTCAAGTAAGTAAGCAGTGAGATGAACCAAAGCAAAGCACAAGCTATTCATAGCATGAGACATGACAAGCCCAAGCTTGGAAGTACAAAGAAAGATAGAATGCAAGCAAGAAATCACTAACGGATGAATGGGCGATGTTCGCTATATAACAATAGAAAAGACAAATGTTAGGAAGTGTTATAAAGGACGAGACGTATCTTGCTAGGCAAGGACCGGTTCAAATGCGCTAGGACGGGACTCAACACTCAATTTCTCATAGAAGGATATGAAATAAAGCTAGGGGATAATGTAATTAATTATTCTTTCAAGACGGGGGGGAGTTATCTTGCTTTGGTGGCACCGCACCGGTATATACACATATTAAGTTTTTATCCGTTGAAGTAGTTATTTCCTGTACCAGATATTTCATATCTTCCTGTAATGAGTGGACTCTCGGGGAAAGAAATGTTCATAATTTCGCCCTGGTTGACAGGCTCAGGAAGCGAGCAAGAAGTTCAAAGACAGCGCAAAGGGCACAACGTTTTCTAGAAACTGGATGAGCTAAGTAAATCCCCTTCTTTGATCACTTAAAATAGGTATCCATCGGGCAAAGAGAAGACATTCCAATACGATCTGGAACGAAATGAGAATCTCCCTTTCAATAGGGATCGGTACTCTCCAATCAATGGTCCTAAGTCAAGATTCCTCGACGGAGAAGTTCTGATAATCCAATGGAACAAAACTTCTTTTCTCACGAGAAATGGGGTCAGACGTGGGCTATCCGATATGAGGGAATGTAAAGGGCTCAACTGATCTATTCTACGCTATTACTTGGCTTGGCGAAGATGATCTCTTTAGGGCGGTGTCCCTGGAGTCGTCCCACCTCAACAGAATTTTCCAATAGAACGCTTTCTCGAAGGCGAGGGTTGCTCAGTCGACCTTTAGAAGATGAGGCTCAGGTGAAGGCAGAGGTTCAGGAGAAAGAGAGTAGATCGGTTCAACAAAGCATGGCTAAATTCAAATTAGGAGTCAGCAGAGCTACAGGGGAAGGTATAAGGAAGATCGGTAGGCTCGACCAAAGGGAGAGGCGGTGAAGGATGTTTACGAGAAGGCCACGTTGCTTACAAAGAAAGAGCTTTGATCACTCTTTCTAGGTCCCATCTCGATACCGTAAAATAGAATCCATAGTAAGGAAAACACCAATAGAATGAGTTTTGTGACACTTAATTACGCCTTCTTTGAAAGATGTTATGTTTGATTGGTAAGGCAGCCCCTACAAGGTAATTTCTTATTCAGTTTAGTGGGAAGAAGAAGAATCTCTAAGTCTTTCTCTTCAGCTTGAAAGCTTCAGGAATGAAATACTGAGGCGCAGAGGGGGCGAAGCGGTAAGCAAAGATCAATTGAGAATATAAGGATAGGTTGTAAGCTACGAATCACGAGTTATGGGTTCAGCTATTTCTTCTACGTACAGGATTCTATCCCTTCAAACCTGCCAGTGCTCAAGTCAAGTAGAAGTAGAGTGGTTAGGGAGGGTCGATCCATCAACGGATCCAACAACAGATCAATCCTCAAGTAATCAACGGAGAAAGAAAATAGTATATGACTAAGATCTGTCTTTTGATGCGGGAAAATGAGGCAAAGAAGTCAGTGCGGGCTCTTCTCTTATGATTAGTAAGAGGAAGGTAAGTTTACGCTCTTACGACCAAAGGAAGAGGCAGCGAAAGGTTACTCTTTCTCGCAGTTTGAGTAGGTGCTTTAGCTCGAAGCATTATTCTAGGTAAAGGGATTAGTCCACTTTCAGCAAAAAGGTTTCACGCAGTCTACAAGGTAAGTAGCTCTCGTAGGAATAAGTAATCAAGAGCCAGGCAAGGAAGAAAGTATCCGTATATAAGTAAGGATTTCTCACATGGAGATGAAACCCTACCCTAATACGGGAGATAGATAAGATAGACAGCGCTCAGAAAGCGAAATATCGAACCAGGTAATGCCAACAGGCTTGATGAAATTAAGAAGGTTGAACGGTACTCAAGATTCAATCGAAAAGCATAGATATTTTGTAAGCAAGCTAGGTCGATTACCGGAAGTGAAGGTGCGAAGCGCCGCAATCCATTGAAGAAGAAAGGTGATTTATCAATGAATAAGCATAATCAAGGAGAAACAAGAAAGGAGAACTGACAATCCAAGACAACGGTCCTCAACACCAAATATCGATTTTAAGGATATGTTCTACGCTACGAAAGCCATTGGATCACTCTTGATAGGGTCTGTGGTATTCAATATAAAAGAAACGCGAATTCTTAGAAAACAGAAATCCTGCAAACCTGAGGAGCAAAAGTGGCAGATTCTAAGGAGTGCAATCCACTCAGATCGTCCTGTGGCAAGCGGATAATAAATAAGAGAATCAAGAGGTGTAGATCGAATTGCTATCAGAGATTGAATAGAGGGAATATTTAATATTGAGGCATTATTCGAGTAGGAATAGGACAAATGGGCAAGAACGTTTTCCGTGAAAGAAGCAAGTGCATCCAATAAAATAGCTACCAACTAACGCCAGCCGAGGACCTTTGATTTGACTTCTGTCTCGCTGAGTCTCTCTTTTTTTTCTTATTGTTCTTTGAGATTTCGACTAGCACTTCCAGAGTCAAGTAGACTTCCCTGCCTTCCCAAGGGCATCCCCTTAGTATCCCCGGCCAGTAGCAAGACTATACGCAGCTCACGCTCGCTCATTTTTTTTTGAATTCCACCTTTCGTTCACATTCTCCTAGAAAGACAAAGTAATTCAATAGCTATTGAATACAGGATTGGTTTCTTTTTCGCATTTTTAGCTAAAAGCTTGAAGAAAATAGACAGCCCTTTAGATTTAGAGATAGGGGGGCACCGGACTAGTTCTACTTAAGCCATTCCGTATCCGGCGGGTTTAGCCGATGATTCAAAGGCGGATCACTCATCCGCAGATGCCTAGATTCCTACACTAAAGACTTTCCACTCAATTCATTCTTTTTTCGAACGAGTCAAGCTCGCCTCTTCATCCCACAATGAGGCCTTTTCGGAATGCCATGAATCAGACCTGCTTTTTACTTTGTTTTGATACCAGCGAATGCTCTTCAAAAGATCCACGAAGCATTGCGAAGGGCATGATCGTCTTTGTCTTTGCTTTAGTACTGCACAAAGCTTTATCCTTGTCAAGAGGCATCACTACCTTATTTTATTCTTATTTGCAGGTGGTCTTTTAACCTTTGTTATAGGCGCAGGTCCTACTCTTGCATGGACGGTTGCTAAAGACTGCTACCCTGGGGAGGCTCGTTCGATTAGAAAGGAAGAATGGGAAGTGCTAGTTACCATGCATGCACGGGGAAGAAGCTCTAGTGGCTTTCAAGGTGAAAGTCGGTTCTTTCCGCCCTATTTAAAGGGCTAAAAGAGGTTTTTTTTACCCTTACCCTTACTGCGAAGTACTGATGTGAACTCCCTCTTAGTGAACTACAAAGGAAATCTAATTCTTTCACAAATGACACATAGGATAGATCAAAAAAGGGCAATGCATATTGTATGAGAGTGAAAGTCCTCTTTCTCTTTCTGAATGGAAAAGAGATTTGAATCGGTTTGGTTTAGTTTAGCTTTCATTTAAGAGTGAAAAGGAAAGCATACAATCTTCATTGCCTCATGGTGAAGCACCTACATTGCAACCTCTACTGCCTCTACTTTATGTATTGAGCACGCCCTTCCTTCTTGCTATGCTATGAAGAATCCCCAGCAGGCTTTGGTCTGCGAATGCTACCTCTTCTACAGCCTTCTCAACGGGTAATGAACCAAACGCAGTGTCTGAACGTGAACAATCTGAGCTGAGATTGCCTCATCCTTCGCGGCTGTCCGCGTTTTTCACTACCTTCCCCGGTCTGTACCTTTGAAAGAAACCTTACCACCAGAAAACGCTGGTTCTGATTAAGAGTTCTTGTTTCCGCTTCCTTGATACACTTGGTTCGCTTTGAAGACCGCACCGTCGCTGACGTATGTATTTAACCTTTTTTCTTCCACTCCATACGATGTGATCGATGGAGACTTATTTTGACTGAACTCCGTCTCTGGACTAGTCTATAATCTTCTTTCTTCTCCCCGGATCTCCAGAATCCTTGTAGAGAGCCCCGCTCCCCTACAAGTGAGTCTCTTTGGAGAAGAAGGCTCCGACAAGAGTGAGCGGGCACGCTCTTCTGAATGTGGTTCAACATCCAGGGCGCTCTCTATGTCAATACCATCCGTTTTAGTCTTTCGTGAACTCAAAGAATAGACAGGGAAGATCTTGAACGGAACCACGGGAACAAGCAATACCTTATAAGCTCTTTTTAAGTTTCCTTTTTACTAAAATAAAAGGCCTTCTAGCGATAAAGACTAACAAGGAAACTTACCAATACTAAAGGCGGATCGATCAGGCTGAAGCTATTGTAGCATCTCATATCTTTCTTTTGCACTTACCTTGTACTGCCGAACCTTTGCTACAGTTAGAATCCTCTCTAATAACTAAGAAAGCGATTAAAGCGATTGAAAGGACCCTTTTCCACACCACAGTTACAAGACCGTTGCGAAAGTTGTTGATACCGATTTCCCTCAGACATCTCGACCGGGAAGACCTCTTACGAGAACGAGAGTTGCTTGCCTTCCACCGCTTCTATTCCCGTTATGCCCTTAACTGCTTTCCCTATTTGCTTACTTGCTTAATGAATACTTCCCTCAGGCTGGTTATTCCTTGCTTGACAAAAGAGAAGGAAAAGGAAAGTACTTGAAGAGAAGAGTTTACTAGAAAGCACTGGAAGGGAATCGCTTTCCTATCTCTAAAAGGAAGGACGGGATTCCCTTATACACCTCCCATTTCCGTTTCTGCGCCTGTTTCTTCGACCAGTTGTATCTTAATCTTAGGATGCTTCAGATGGGGATGATGTGGTGGATTCGCATATTGCTGCTTCGGATAGATTAGACTACCTGTATCTGAAAAATATGCTCTCCGATCTTGACTGCACTGATAGAACTGCTGCCTGCATCTCCTACTTGAACTTATAGATCAACACTCACTTTGATCGCCTCTCTGGAAAAAAAGACTACCTTACTTCGATCTTAGTCTGGTCAAAGGACTGAAGCCTTCTGTTAGAAGCTCTTCCCCATTACGGGTATTGAAACCATCAATCTCTACCCTTTTTCCTCTGTTACCAGTGCTGCTGACTCCTTACCTCGGTCCGGACCTGGTGGGGCACTATACCTGATTCGAAACTATTCATTCAAAGCAATTAGCTCGTCGCCTGGCTTTGGAAGCTAACAACAAGACACGCCAGCTCTTTGCTTTTCTGCCTTACGCTAGCGCTATGCCGTTAAGTGTAATTGAACTAGAGGGGACCTGATGTGATTGCTTTCTTGCTTGCATTGCAGGCTTAGCAGCCTGGAGGAAATGCGCACTCCTCCTTTTGAGATATGAGAAATGCTCATGTATAGCGCTACAAACCGCTTCGAAATACCAATCTTGTTCTGGAATATCCATAGTTCGAATCTTTTCACGGAGAGCTCTTTCCGGGGAAACATATGCATTCTTTTTTTTTTTTTATTAATTACTACTACGAAGAAGAAGGAGAAACATGTTCTTATTACGAGTAGTGCTACGACGGGACTTAAGAAGAAGTGCTACGACGGGTAGTTCGCAGATGAGCTAATTGTTCTATCTTACTTGGTGTGGCTTACGCCATTCATTAGCGGGATGTTTCTCTCTCTACCTAAGCAATTAGCGGAATCCATACTACTTGGCCTCAAAAAGACCATTAAACGACCAGAGACCTGACTGACTTAACGGAACTCGGAGAAGCAGGTAGCTACTCATAGGCTAGCTCTGTTCGTACGCCCAGCCTGGTCAAAGGTGATTTAACCTGAAGCCCGGCTTTCATTCGTTTCAAAAAGTGTTGTTGGTGCACGCCCAACTAACCCTTACTTGTCAGTAGCTTGTCTGTCTACTTGAAGTTCGTGGAGTAAGAAAGACTACGTCGTCGGCCATGGAAAACCCACCAAATATACCTCAACTTTATATACTTCATAAGCTATTATGGCGTACCTCGCAACTGTTTTTAAACTTGAAGTTCGGTATTGTCGGTTTCATCGTTTCAACTGCCTGGCTTTCAGTTCCTTCTGCACGCCCCTCGTACCAGGATAGGATGTATATTCTATGGTTGATCCAATAGGGAGCCTAATTCATAAACAGCTATATGGTAGCGTTCAGGCATAAAGCCCTATTAAAAAAAAGAGGTTCACTCTAAAGGGGCATACATAGAAGGTTTCTCAATCCAATAGGGCAGGGGAATAGGAAATCAAAATCCGATCTTTTTTATAAAAAAAAGAGTGTCTCCGCAGCGACCAGACAAGAAGATAGATAAAACCTCGCATCGCAACAAGAGTAGCTCCCTCGCCCGAACGTAGCCGAAAACCGTCCAAAGTCAAGAGATAGATAGGTAGGCGGCTGGAAGCAAGCGATTAGGTTTCTCGGGGGTATAAATCTTATAGTCAGTCTAAAAAGACGCAGCTGATGAGGTATACTATGGCCAGAGAGGAGAGCCCTCGGCGACTGAGAGGAGACACCAACAACCGTTCCAGAGGGGAGGCGATCATAGTCAGTTGAGACTGTGCCAAAAGTATAAGTTACAGTAGTTGGGACAGAAGTGGAAGGTACGGATGAAGCCGAATTCTTTTCCGATGAAGAGTGATCCGGGAAAAGGGCTGTTGTCCCACCCTATTTCGTAATAAGTAAGTATGATTCGAATCCTGTAGCTGAGTCCACTAGCCCTAGCCCACAGTTTTTCTTTCGTAAACAGCGGGCAAAAGAAAATGGTTTTCGGACCGCCCAAAGGGAAGAGTGCTTTGAGAGACCTAAAGTTACTGTGGGTATGAGGGGAGAGACGTAAGTTCCTTATGTCCAATATAGTGGAAACAACCCTGCTAATGCTGCTGAAGCATCTGCGACTGGGACTCGGATGTGGATGCGAATTCTCACTCTGTTTCGGACGATCGGACTATCAAGCGTGGAACCTTATCTGGATGGTGGATCTACGATGGCGACGAATCATACTTTGAAGACGAAGGCGAGAGAAAGCAGGAGCGTGGGGGAAGCGGGGGACTGAGGTCGACTCCGATCGAGAGGAAGTGTGACCATTGACTGTGAAAAAGGCAAAGAGTCTTTCGCGTGGAAAGGCAGATTTAGAAAGGAAGGGGGCCGGAGAAAGCCCATGGAAAGGAGGGAAGCGTCGCCCCAAGCCCTATTTTCCAGCAATGACCGGTCAAGGTCAATCAAAGCGGGGATAGAAAGATGATTCTCAGCATAGAAGAGATCTTAACAAGTCTGATCACCATCTATAGAAAGAAGGTAGCTTGCAAGGGCATGGAAGGCGACTGTTGCGACCGCGCCCCGTATTCACCGTGATCCGTAGCCCAACCGGCGACTGGGGCTATCGTCCAGACAAAGGATGAGGGTTGAGTCTCGTGTTTAGCTCTTTTGAAGTGAGGAGAACTGGTACCATTGTCCGCTGCTCAACGTGGGTTATAAACGCTAAATGAGAGCTTGTGGCTCGTTTCCTTACTTTTTTCTGGATGAGGATTCAATCAATCTCTGATGGTAGTGAGCTTCTAGTCGCTGCTTCCTGACTCGTCCCGTCTTGCTCACTCCCGAACTTCTTTCCACTTCGAAAGAAGTTCGATACAGCTTTGCACACATCATCTTTGCCCTTCAAAAGTGGGCATTCTCGGATCAATCAGGGGCAATCCTATATGTAAACTGCACTCGGTAAACTAGCTAGTTGCTTGGCCTAATAAGAAAACAAATGAAGACCACCTCTCCTTCGCAAACCGAATACTTGACTCAATGGGAATTGCATAATTGATTTGACTCCCGGAATGAGGAAATCGCCATGTAGTTCTAAAGTCAATCAAGGCCAGGAGAGACGACCGAAGCTACTAGGACAGTTGTTGTTGTTGGTCCAGTTTAAGTGTAAGTTCAATCCGAAGCAGCTAAAGCCGAATCAGAAGAGACAGACGCATCAACTTCACTAGCGGAATCAACAGAGGCAGATACAACTTCAGCAGCTGAACGCAGAAGCTATTTCTTATACGGGGAATCTCACTCCAAGCTTTCCGCTTTTCAACCTCACGCTTCCAAAACCACACCGAAAGAGCTGCTTTAGCCCACCCTTTGGTCTACGCTCCTTGTTAGTCGCCTCTCCCTCTGGTCGCCTCAGCTCGCCTGACTCCCACACTTTCTTACTCACGGAGCTCGCCTCGCCTTTGAAAACTTCCCTTTAATCCCCCGTAGAAAGCCAACCCGAACGAGTCAAGTCGGTTCCGCCAACGAGAAGTGCATTACCGGTCAAAGGCGCCAGGGAATATTACCATAGACGAACCCGACCACCCGGCCTTTCGTCCTCTCAAGCCGAGCCGTTGATTTAGCACGTCTCCCCATGCGTCTTTAGGGCGCTGTGTCAGAAGTGGGAGATTTAAAGCTGTCGCTACAAGTAGGCAGTAGGGGCAGGCACCATCACTAAGTCGGTTTCCGGTGCATGTACATACCAACCGCTGAGGAGATTACTCCGACGAAAGAAGGCCAACGAAGCGAACCACATCACTGAACCACTTTGCGCAACCAGCCGTTCAGATAATGACATGAGACGAGACGAGGCAGGGCACTGCTACCAAGACCAGAACGCTCTCCAGGAGCTCGGGATCATAGCATGTCCGTCGCCTTCCCTTAGAGCGGAGCTTACTTACGGATGCTCACACGGAGAAAGTAAACTACCACTTCTCAGTCTACGTGGAGAACAGAGAAAGGGTAACCTTACTCCAAACAGAGCTATGGGGTACTTAGCTTCGGTACACACACGGCAGTCAGACTGACTCCAATGGAAGCGAGCTACACTCCGGGTCAATGCTCCTACACAGAGAAAAGGACTACTACAATGACGTACATAGAGCAAGTACACCTTACTCTACTACAGAGATGGGGTTAATGGTCAACCTTACTCCTTCTCCAGAAAGACAGAGTGGTGGGAATACCTACTCCAGGAGAACAGAGTACTAATACACTTCTTCCTCTACAGTGGAGAACACAGACTCGGTTACATGGTCACACCTTACTCTACTACAGAGATGGTTACCACGCTTACCATATCGTCTACTCCCAGAGACAAAGAAAGAACTACTACTCCACTCCTACTCACCAGTACGAACGGCATACCACAACTCTAACAGCTAATGTCTTAACAAAACAGAGATGAAGCCATGAAGAGAGACATTCAAGCTAGTAGAATCTATCTATTGAATCAAGCTTCTTCCCTTTCATTTGATTATTCTTCCTCTGGTATTACTTATGGTGTCTTATTGACTTTTCATTAATTTATTTCACTTGATTACATACATCATTTAGTTGAAAGAGGAAAGCGACTCCTTCCTAGATCCCGAATCCAATATGGGGATTGAAGTGGTTCGAACCGGAGTCTCTTACTCTAGAATCTTCAACCTTCACATTGGCACACACGCAACAGCAACTAAAAAAAAGCAACAGGGAACGAAACGAATCCCTTGAGAGCTATTTCAATTCAACCTGCACACTCCTGCTCACTCATCGATCGCCTACTGAGCCCCTGAAAAGCCAATCACTCACGGACCTTCAACTCAGTCAGGGAAAGTAGCTTTGGTGGTTCGAATCCACGTCGTTTTCACATGCACAAAAGTCGCCACTTATAATTGCGTTGTATAATCGTCTTCTTTGCCGCTCTTCAAGTGACAGATTGGATTGAGAAAGCACGGACGGGTGGGCTTGGTAGCAGACTATCCATAAGGAGGGGTTGGTGGGGCCGGAAGGGCCGCTATGGGATCTAGAAAGTGCCCAAGTTAGTTGAAGTGTAAGGGCCAGTAAGTGCGATAAGGGCAGGTATGGCGATGGAGAGGGTGACCACATAACCCACTATCCCATCGTTGAATGCGAGGGGTTTTCTAAAACAAAGAGCTCTTTTGCTCCTACCTTAAGAAAGGGAGAAAGCTTCAGGGGCAGAGCAGTAAGTCGGCTGGCCTTTAGCCCATTGCAGTGAGGCGGTTAGGTTAGGTCCGGCCGGAAGGCGCCCGCGTTCAAGCTTTCTTTCGCTACCATCTGATTCGACATCTGATTGATTCGCGACACCAGCCGAAAAAGTGCTAGCATTCCTTCCAGCTAACGAAGACCTACCATACAATTACCCAGCTTCTTGGTTCTTCCTCAAACTTCTTGCTATTATCAAAGCTTATAGATAGATATTACCAAGCCTTCTTAGCTCTTCCGGAAGAAGATTCTAAGGTCAGAACGGGTGTGACAACTAAGGAAGATTCAGTTAACGTAACAGAAGCAGATTTTCTCACTACAGAGGCGATAGCCTCAGGGTTGGCCCCTGATTGATTAGCCTCCCTTTCTTTCAAAGGAATGCTTCGTCTGACTCAAGATCAATGGCAAAAAGTTCAAAGACCTCCCGCTCCACCACCCATGCTTAATTTGATTTGCCTCCATGATTGATTCGATTCTACACCATCTTATGATGAAAGAGGTCATTCTACTCTACAACTAGAAGCCTTTTTCGCTATCAAGCATGGGCGCTTGGGTGGGTCCAAGGGTCACTGGTGGTACGAGACCGATCAAAGGTAGGAACGATAAGTGGGTTGGGTCATTGAGTTAGCCCAAGGGAGGAGCCATCCTCTCGGGAAAGGGGCAGGAGCCCCTGGCGAAACCAGACTATATATATCGCGTAAGATCCAATCTGACTGAACTGACGAAAGAACAATGTCAGCCCGCGTGTTGATCACCCATGTGACAGATCGGACTCATTCCTCGCCTCCTTTGCTGAAAGAGCGCCTGAAAGAAGAGCTGACTAAGCCAAGAAGCTGAATAGAGAGCCAATCATGCGGTTTGTTCTCGTCAGACATAATGTTTGAAAGAGGAGATGTGCCCTCGTGAGCTCGTATCCATGTCCAGTCCCGGATTCTTGAACTCCTCCCGTCACCTATGCTAGGCTAACTAAACTAAATAGTAGTGATGAAAACGTCGTAGGCAACTACCTCTCGTCCCAGTTGCTCAGTGGTGGAGCGATCGGCTGTGCACTTTAAGTAAGTGACCGAGCGTAGGTTCCCTGGGAAGCCCTATTCGATTCAATGCGGCTAGTCATCAATAAATTACGTATGGAAGGGAGAAGGAAATCAAGATTGGATAGGTGGTTCCAAACCCGGTAGCTGCATCTGGAGCTTCGAATCTTTTATATAGATGTCCATCAAAGAAGCCTTTCTAAGTTAAGGTGAATTCTTCCTCACACGAATATGAGATGTTTGAAACGAGACCGAGGAGTGGGTCAGAATGACAAAGACTTTTGCCTAGTCCGGAGCTGTGCATGTGTGTCAGTGGCTCGAATCCGCAGGCGAAGTCATCGGTTGACAATGAACGGATTGAAGGTTTCGTTTTCTCTTTCGAGTGAAGCTGACAATTGAGGGAAGGTAGCTTCCTTTGCTAAAATCCTTGCTTCCAAGAAAGAAGGTCCAAAGGTACGGATCTTGGTCTTCTTGACTGGCTTTAAACCATCCAATCTTTCCAATCCTTGGTACGAATTATGCTCTAAGGGATGAAAATTGACATGACACAATCCCTGAAGAGTATGATGTGCCCGGCCTTGCTTCTCTTGATTCCCCACCCGTAGAGGCGGATCCATATCTATACCAGAGATTGCTTTTAGCTCTATCTTTTCAGAGACAGGAGAGGATACTCTCTACTTACAAGAATGCTACTTAGGGAGATTTCCGTTTTATTGGTTCCCATTTGACTTCACTTACTCCGCTCAACTCAATTACTCATCATCATCAGTAGTTCTACGCCTGGCTCCGAACGATGGTGAAGTTTGCTTTCTTTCCGCGGGTACCACGACAAGTTTGATCAAAAGGTCAGAAGGCCGTCTTCTTCCTTTGCTTCAGTTGACGAAAATGTTATATTATAGAGTGGTATTGCGCCCCCTAGTCTCTACCTACCCACTCGGGTACGGGTACCAGGTTTCAAAGCGTATGTACCCCAAGTCTCACTCCCTAACGAATTTGTAGTCTACGCTCGACCTCGAAGTTCAGATTCGAACTACGCCTCGTTAACCCTTCCCTTAGGCTACCCTTCACACTCCCCCTCACCCTTACTCTGCTCCGCCGGCTCCCATCATTTCGGGGTCGCCACAGTCACACTATTAGCTATAATAAGAGCCTTGGGCACATGGGACGAACGAATAAGATCAATAATCTCGGGGCAGAACCATAGAATATCGAGATGACAGGACCCACTTACTTGCCTTTCTAGGCCACTAATACCTTCCCCGGGTTTTTCCACGTGAGAGTCTTCTCATGATGTGAGAGTCCTTCGGTAAACTTCTTCGACTCCTTCCGGCTTGCCTACTAACCCATTGGAATTGCATCACGCCACAAGGCCGTCGTCTAGCGTATGCCTTTGTTTAATGGCTTACGAAGTTCAGTTTCAACCGGTCAAAATCGACCATCTAATCTAGTAGTCTCATGTACTTACCAGGCCTACCTGACGCCATCCTATCTACAAGTATTGGCTCAATCAAGGTCGTCGGATATATAATAGTCTCAGGAGTCGGCTCCAATCAGAACGGAGAGCTCGAACATCGTCATAGGTCTTTCGGATAGGTGTTTCGGACGACTATGCCAGAGACGCCAATAACAGGAGTCGACGGTGGTTCCCAGCCTGGCGAAATCCAAGAAGGTGAGGTTCCCTGGCACTAAGGCGACAAACAAAGGGAGGAGTCCACGTGAAAACGAATACATACGGGTGAAGAAACTTAACGTTAGGTTTTTATTGAGTAAAGGCAGGAGTGCCCCCATTGGCGAATCAGTTGGGGAAGAAGGGGCATACAAAATAAGCAGAAGAAGAAGGCCCTTGATCAAGCCCACCTTACGACCATGATCAACGACTCTGAAAGGCCGCTATTAGAGACTTTTCTTTCTGATTTCGGGAGTCGATTCCCCCGATCTCGAGCCTAATTGCTCTCTGTCTTGCTGCCTCCCTGTAGAAGTTGAGTCCCAGGGTCCGCTGTCTCAATTAAGAAAAATGAGTGGAAGGTCAGGCACATGGTACGACCAAACCCAATAATGAGTACTTGGAATCAGAATCACTAGTCTGAACTAACTTCTAGCTTTCGAAATTCTACGGAGTTTTGAAACTCTGAACCAAGCTCAGGGGTCAAAGTGCTCACGCAGCTCCCTTTCGAGGCAATAAATACCTGGTTGAATAACAATGAACCAAAGCCTACCCTTACCTTACTTTCCCCTATATGATTTGACTCCCTATTGCTATGATTCCCTTTTGCTTTGATTCCCTATAAGAAGTACGTGCTCTCATACACTACCTTAGAGTACATTAGTACCTTCTCCAGTTTAGTAAGTCAGTGCTCACTCATAACGCTACCCGTTCTACCATATGTACCAACTCCTTATGAAAGTCAGTGCTCACTCTTCACGGAGCTCGCCTAACTACCATATGTACCTCCTTCATCCTCTTCCCGGATGAACCGGCTGGCTTAGTCTCAGTCATGAACTACCGTACGGTTCCCCATCCTTCTCTTTCATAGCTATCACTTGAGAGATAGAATGGCTTCTAATCCATCCTTGCTTCTTATTAGTCTTAGGAGCAAAGAGTAAAGAAAGAAAGCTTAGGAGAGCTTCCAGTTAGGCAAGGAAGTATAAGGTCAGTCCTAACTGCCCCCGCCCTTTTCTATTTAATACCCGCAATCCGCTTAGCTACACGGTTGCTCTCCTTCGTCTTCGCTCAGCCGAGCCGATAGTCTCATACGAACTCCTGCTATGAGGATTCAGCATAAACTCGTAAAACCCACAACAGCCATACCGGAATAAACGCAGTCAATGGCTCTAATCGATTATTTACTTCTCTGTTGGATTCAAATCGGAATTGGAAATTGCGTAATATAATGGCGGTTGGAGCAGTCAGTACAATCGCTGCTTGAGGAAGAACCTCCTGGTTCGATCGGTAATCTTGCAATCCCGGGAGTGATGAAATCCTTTTCATTTCATTTAGTTCTGGTTGGAAACTTATGAAAAACAAAACAGGAGAACAAAAACGAGAGAAGGAAAGCAATTGTCGTTCATTGCGGTACGCCGCTTTCTAGGTTCACTTTTGACCGTTTGAAGAAGTCTTTTGACTAATGAAAGATAGGTATACTAAAGCACTTATTTCAAAGGGTTCCAAACCTGACTCCATAGGCAACTCTATAACTATCCCTAGTGAACAGGTAAGAAAATAAAAGAAGAACTGGGAATGAGATAGGAATGGAATGAATTCAAAGCCGGGAAGATAGATTTACATAAAATGATTTGTGTATGGATGCCCAATAGCCAATCCCGTTGACCGGGAAGGAGAACATATGACCGGACAGGGCAAGCAAGGAGATCATACTAAAGGACGAAAACCTTTCATAGTATAAAGCAGCAGTAAACAAGTACCGGATGGGCACCACATACCTGGAATCAGGGGATGGGCACAGGGATGGAATGGTATACAAGGAAAGAAAGTGACGCTCTAAAATAAATTATGTAAGCGGATGCCCATAAGGAAGGCATTAATTAAAGAAGGGGATGGCACTAAAGAAGCCAACAATTTCATCTTTTATCTCAGAAGGCTTGTCCACCCTAGAACCGTCCTCCTTAACAATAAAGAAAGCTTTCTCCCTTGGCGACTCTTGACTGCCCATAGTTTCTTCCATTCTTGTTTTGAGAGAGGAGGCAACTGCTTCAGCCTTTGATCCTTCAGACGAGTGAGATCCGCTTTGAAAAAACCTTAAAAAAAAGAGTTTTTGCTTTTTTCTTACCCTTTTCCCTAAAAGGCGAACTCGGGAGTCGAACCCGAGCCCTCTATTCCGCATTCGCCGCCACCCTCCCAACCCTTCTTCAATAAAAAAATTTTTTTATCCTATCCTACTACTAATATAGTGTAACCCCCGCCAAAAAAAGCTAGAATTTGTTGCAAATAGGGACCGAGATGCAAGGGAAAAACTTTTGTTTAACATTTCCGGAAAGACCACCTATTTGTTCGTTTACCAGGTTCGGCACGAAATCATAAATAAGCTCTACCAAGGATTGCCAAGCATTTGGTACTGAGTTTCCTCCTCCGTTTTTAACTTTAAGGGCGGACTCTCCTGTATCTGGTTCAGCACAAAAAGGATCTCTCCTAATTAAGCTAAATAGTCAAGCGAAAGAAGCCCGCATACCCTCTCTTCTTTCCCCCTATCGCTAGGGGCCTCGCCTTTGGAAAGGCTACATTCGATTACGGGTAGTTTGACTATTAATAGATCTACCCAGAGTCGACCAGAGCAGAGCAATCTAACTATTTCAATGCTACGGGGGGTCCCTTATACCCGTTGAATAAAGGAAGTTCTTATTAGTTTTCATTCTTTTAATAATTGAACAATACGTAAAAAAAAGGAGCTTCGCTCCCCCTGAGTGGTTAGTTCCACCCCGATAGTAAGAAAATGGGCAATTCGTCGCCAAGTATAGCGGGAATGACCAAATCTTTCTTCCAGGGCTTCGCTTATCGCAGAATTAAAGCGTTTTGTATTGTAATTATTGAGTCCACGCAAGTTTTCATCCTGCGTTTCCTCTGAAATTTGGATGAGGAGTTCTCGAAGAAACGAAAGACTCTCTTTCCCACAAGCGTGAGAAACAGCCTTCCATTTCCGCCGGAAAGGATCGTTATCATCATCCTCGTTTCCAAACCCGCTTAGACTCACGGAGGAGGATGTAAGGGTATTATGATTATGCGTATTGGATTCCATAAAGACAAGAATCATAAGCAGAAGTAGGACCAAACTCAGAGTTAGCAGCATAAACAAAGATGAATTTGTGAATGAGAAATACAAGTTTCCTATTTTCATAGGAATCAACGGGGGAATAGTGAATTTATCCAGTTGAGGCATGATTGATTGAGACAACACAATAAAATTCCCTCCAGACAGAAAGAGAGTCGGAGTAGTGAAGAAGGATAGAACACTTTTGTTGGTTGTTGACCAACAGAAAGAGAAAGAAAGATGCAATCACAAAGTATCTTGAAGGGTGTGCAACGTCCTTCCCCATATTTTAAGAAACCCTCTTCCCATGCTGCTGCCTGCCAACAACAACTGGTACTTTCGGGTGATCCTCCAAAACTCTCCTATAAAAAGAGATCATAGCTTTGGGGGTGGGGGTTCGCTAGAGCTCTGGTTGGGCTTTATAGTACCAGGGATAGGGATGACCCGGACCCCCAGCCAACCGAACTCATAGTGGATGGCGAATCCCCTTATTGTAAGCAATTACTTTACACAGTAGTGTAAGGTAGACCACCATTGTTAAAACGAGGTAAATAAAAACAAAAAAACAAAGATAAACTAAGCCGTGCCCTAAGAAGGGATCTTCCCCACTCCCTAATGCACAGGGGAAAGCCTCTTTTCTTAATTGATTTTCTTTGACCGAGGGATACGTTCGATCCTCGCTCACAACGTTGACTTAGATTCTCCATTTCGTTCCAATGGTTAAAGCTGATTAACCGCAGGGAAGAGTCCTAAATGACCTAAAACAGGTTATAAAATGGATTTCTATGCTGAAAACCTGGGCTTTGAGAAAAGATTTTGTTTTGCGGGGTTGTTAACTGCTTCTGTTTTCGGGTTCTAGCCCACGGATTACCATTTATTTCTATATGAAATTGTTGAGAGATGAAGCAGATCTGTCTGTCTCAGGCGATGGGCGAGATCTCTATCTCACTCCGACCGGTTTAGTCAAGTAGATGAATCAAGATCAGTAGGCTCGATAGCAGTGTTCGAGTGTTGCAAGCTGAAGGATAAACGGCATTCCAATCTCGCTCCATCGAGTCCCTCCATTCCCATACTGCTTTTAGGAGTTCCTCCCCGGTGGCTTGAGAAAGACAGTTGAGAACGCGGTCCAGGTATATAAGCTCTGCTCTAGTAAAGGAGGGTCCCACCTTGATTCGTTTAAGTAGTAAGGGTAAACTTTCCATTTCTGTAGTAGTTATAGGTTAACCCTTGACTTTCTTATGGACTTGCCAGTAGTATTTCAGGGGGGAGTACAAGCTCCTAAGTAACCAAGCTAGCCAGCTACTGCTTCCACTTACAGCTTCAGATTACAGCTTCAGATGGCCTAGTATTTGTATTTCACCTACAGGGGAGTACCAATAAGTAAGTAAATGCGTCTTCTCTGCTCTGGCAGGTATTCTAAAGCGGGCATTAGACCGCATTAAACCATCTTACAGGCATAAGACCATCTTACTTAATGGGTAGAGCCCGCCAAGTGTATAAGAGCCCACCAAGTAGTAGAGCTAACCAAGTAATAACTAGTCTTCTATCTCCGGCCAATCGTGGGCCCGTGAAGGATTTCTCTTCGTGGACCACTTGACTTACTACAAAATCGATGTTTAGAACGGTCAGGTCCGCCTTAGCTTAGAGACAACGATTCGGTACAGGATTTCCCCTTTCTTATCTTATAGGTACACGAAATTCCAATATCTGGATTCCAATATGGCAAGATGACAAGGAATGGAGAAGTAGGGGATTCCCCCAGGTATTTGATATTTAGGACCCCTGGTAAGATATCTAGGATTCTATAAGCGAGCACGAAGATAGTGATATTGATTCAAAGCAAGGACGGGATTAGTGGCATCCGAAGATAAGTATTTTCTCCTCCGGCAAGGCGCAATCCTTTTCATATTCATACTGAACCTTTCTCTGTCCCTGCCCTTCAAGGCAAGAGGTGTAGGCATAGGCAGTAAAGGTGCATTCTTCGCGGGTAAAATTACTCTAGGTTCAAAGAGAGTTTGAGGTAAGCGGATCCGTCAAGGAATAAGAATAGGAAGCAGAAGCAAAGGAGTACACAAAGCTTTAGTTTGATTCGCTTGGAGCACATTTTGTTTTAGTCAGACACTGGTTAGAAATGTGGTTTTCCAGCAGAGCTAGTCCCCGTGTTAGTCCGTATGAAAGGGTCTCAATCGAAGTTCTAGTTTGAATCTCAGTCTACGTGGAGGTATAAGTGTGCCCCTTCCTGCTATCCAAGGAGGATAGGTTCCGGGCAAATGGAATGACCGGTCTTCTACCGGACAGCGGGGTTCCAACCCGTAGCTTAGAGGTGAGTTAGGGGCTGTAACTGTCTTCTTTCCCGGTCCAAACCAAAAGAGAACAGCTCCTTAATAGTGTAAGACTCGAACTTCCCGGTTCACTTTTTAAACTATAGACTGCTCTTGCATCGCTTTCGCTGGCAGAAGACAAGTGCTCTTCCTATGAAATGAAAGAGGATGGAACTTCGGATTCCGCCTAAGGCGCGCAACCAAAGAGAAAAATAGAAATGCAAGACCTCTCTCATAGCTGATTCAATAGCAATAGCAAACAGGGTGATTCTAGCAGATGAACTTGCTCCTGTCCTTTAGGGATCTTAACCTATTAAAAGAAATTCTTGAAAAGGCTTTCTTTTAAGCCGCATGGGATTTACTGAATGTACCCCCCTTAATCTCAAGTGAGAAAAGAGATTTATATGTACTAAACTTAGCCGTACAATTTCTATATCTTCGATATCCCTTACTACCCCTCACTGCACACTTTCCTTTGTTATTTCATCGATACCTTTTCTGTAGTTAGTTATTGAATAGCTCATGGTTGTTTGCAGCAAAGCAAAGTCTAACTTTCTAACTAAGTAAGGGGAAGTCTTATTAAATGAAAGTTAAAGAAGGAGGTAGAATTCCAAATACTACGACATCCAGAAGCGTTGGAAGGGCTGTAGGTAGGGGACGAACCACACTTGATGCTCGAGAGTCTAGAGATTGAATCCCTTACATTAAACGTGGTTGGGCTGGGCCGGGGGAGCATAGCATAGGGAGGAAAGAAAGGTAGCCCCGAGGCCTTCTCGATCAAGTTCTTTGTTCACGCGCATTCCTTGATTCTGGTGACCAATTGAATATGGGAGAAGGTCTTGTTCTATCCTGAGAGAGAGGGGAGAGCTATCTTCCTATTGTCTCGGATGGATAGTGGTGAGTGATCCATGGAAGATAAGAGCCTTTCGACCAACGTTTGCGGGCGGGGAGGAGGTCGTTAATGACCAAAGACTTTCTCGCGAGCCTGCACATATAGAATAGAAAGGGCTGCTTCCTTTTTCATTTAAGCAATATCGAACCCTGTTAAGGAGCTTTTTCGGTTGAAATCTCAGGTTTGAAGAGCACTCAGCGGGTAATGCCCAAGGATGGCCCAGAGCCAGGAATGAATAGTAATGCTTGCAGTGAATAATCTTGTAATATATACTCAAATAGGTTATTTCCAAAGAGTGATAATGCGTAGATCTCAGATCAGCTAGAATAATAAGCTGCCTGTTTTCAGGAGACATGGACTAATGCTCAGTGAGGAATAACCGATCACTAAATGGAAGATCTTGCAGGTTGAGCGAGCTCGCCTGTGTGTCTAAAGCTTAAGAAATCTATTATGTTACAAAGATCTCCAAGCTTTTTTCATACCTTCTGGTTGCGGATAGAGCATCTTTCGTGTACCTACCCCAGTGGGAGACCCCTTATGGCACACCGCAGGCAGGTGAGACCATTAAGCTTAAGATACAAGCCCTTCTAATCAACGGGATTAGAGTATGTGGGTTCGTTCCTGCTCTCGCCCTTCCTTTGACTACTGAAATCTAGGACCTGAAGTGGTCTTTTTTCGCCTGAAACCATTCTTCTTCTCCGGACGGTACCTATAGTCGAAGAAGACATTTTAAAGATTCTAAACTCCGACCGGTGAATGGGAGTATGCTAAGCTTGTGTCTCGATACCGCACTCATCCTAAAGTGCTTGAATCAGTTCATTACCAACCCGGCGGCAATCAGACCTCAGCATTTGGAGGAACTCAATTTATGTATTTGATAGGAGCCTATTTTCTGGGTCTTTCATCCTGGTCTTCCATTTTCTTAAGGCGAATGAGGCGGGTCTGCCTTTACAAGTCGGGACCTATTTCTTATTAAGATTATGGATGTATACTCGCGATGCTCGAAAGACTTCTGTTCAGAATGTACTCTCGAGATGAATGGGCGAAGGAAGCGCCTATTCGTAGATGGATGCCTGGGCGTGTGGAGAAGGATGGAAGGAAATATAGTAGAAAATAGCTATTGTGGCGTTATCAGATGATTCCACTTATGGGCGGGTAAGCAAAGCCGCTAAGATGGAGCTTTTGATATAGGCATCAAAGCAACAACCAACCAGTCAAGATTGTAAGAAAGGATTGTATCAGAGAAATCGTTGTTTCAAGCCCTTCGTGTACCTTTACGAAGGTGTCTAACTAAGGTTTTTGTGTTTCACCGTAGAATCGACATACGAACTCGAATATGCGCATAAATCCCTTCCTTGTGAGTTGGGAACCTACTAGTTAGCAAAAAACGCCCAGGAACAGGTGTAGTATTACTGAGTGCTAATGATCAAGGAAATTTTAGTTACTCAATGGTCGTCCGACGTGCAGATAATAATGATAATTGCCACCTTCAAGTATGAGAGGAAGAAGTCGTGGAAACAACCAACCTATTTCAAATTGTATATGTTGGGTGGCCCGTTCCAGGTCATAACGGCTACTATCTACTATGCCGCTACCAGTCACTACTAAAGGCTATATACTGAAATAGATTGATCAACGAGCCGAGCTGACTTAAAGTCTCGTTCCTCTGCTCAGGATATCCGCCATCAAGAACCAAGCCTTGTTCCCAGCGGTAGATGGCCGGTCAAGCAATGATAGAAGCTCCGGCCGATACACTAGAAAGGACTTTATACAAGTGAGGCGAGTAATGAGTGATATTGCCCTTAGCCAGAATTGGAAATTGGAATAGTTGAATATTGCGCTTAGAGCAGCTTGATAATTGAAATCTTTTCCAATGAAGAAAATCTCTTACCAGAAAAAAGCCTTGCGCCTAAGGATGACTTGATTTGTAATATTAAAATGACCCGGTCAGGAACGAATAATAATGTTTACCTAAGACGAAGAATCTTACAATATTGCTCCTAGGTAGGTTATTCTAGAAGAGTGAAGTGATGATGTTTCCATAGCGATAACGCTCTCTCCGAGAATCCCTGGCAGTGAGTATGCGTAGATTTCAGATTAGATCTGACCGAAATAGTGCTAGTGCTGTGCTAATAAAGACAGAAATTCTGGTGATTCTTCCGTATCAAGGGCCCAGATGAAGAAATCAAAGAAGCGACTTTCCTCTGCTATTCGAGCTACTACCTATTGAATTGAATTACCTTCGCTACTCAGCCTGCTGACTATCTATTTGTTTGCTAGCATCCCGTGTAAGGACGAATTGTTTGTTAGCGCCCCATGTCAAGGAAGAAGAAGGGCCAGCCCAAGAAAAACCAGATGTTTCAACACATGCAAGCCGAGCAAGCCCTTCTCCCAACCATTCCGCCCGTAACTCAGTCGAATTTACCTTCACTTCCTTCCTATCGACTGAAAGAGAATCACAAGACTGATCAAAGTGAGTTTCAAACCAGTCACATGCACCACACAATCCATCACACCGGATCTGACATCAATCAATTTGCCCTCATTTCCTTTTCATCAACCAAAGAGAGAACTAAGACTGATCCGTGCACCGCACAACCACTCAAACTGGATGAGATGGGGTCCCTAATGAAAAAGGTAGTCCCGTGAGGGAAGGAAAGAGCGAGATGGGGGTCGGTCAGTTCAAGAGAAAGGCTAGTGCATGAGCGGAGCATAGTGGAATAGAGTGCAACTACAAGGGCGAAAAAACCATTCATTTGCTACAAAGAAAGAACCATTCGCTTATGATCAATCATCGGCTTATCTGCTTTTTGCTTTATTTTTCCTTTCGCGGGAGGTGAAGTAACTGGTCTTGTGTGGTTTCTGCTGAGTAGTTAAGTCTGCCTTAGGTCTACTAAGAAGCTATAAGGCATCATCTCAATGCAGCCCCCGTCGCCTCTCCGTTCTTCAGTTGGTGGTTTGGTCTGCCCGTTGCCCAGTGTCCCGATCGAGCTACTGCCAAAAGCAAAAACTCATGGTAGGAGATATTAATCCCTTACAACTCCCCTTTCTTCTTCTGTGCCGCAACTCTCCTATTGATAGGTAGAATGGTAGAATCCAGTTACTTATGAATCTTTCACTTCTTCCCTTAGTTGACGGCGGAAGTTAGCAACAATTAGCCACCAACCCTAGAAATGGAACCCGCCTAAAAGTAACCTTTGTAACAACAAGGAGGAATCTTCTCATTCGACTGCTTATGCCCGTGTCTCTGAGAACTCTTGATTATGAACTTAACTCGACTTGTTTTAGGCCCCTTTCTTTCTTTTGCAGCGGTGACTGGCTGGATTCCTTATCGAATCGATGCACCAGTTGAGGCTAAAGCGCCCGAAGCTTTTACCATTTGGTGGGCTCCACAGCATGGGATGTCTAAAAGGTTGGGTATGTTAGGGGCCGGGGCGCTCCTTGGTCGCCGGCCGAACAAGAATGCCAATCAAGACAATGCCGTGGCGGCTCCTAACGAACAAGACGAAGAGAGAAAGGGCATTACCCGCCGACGACCTGGGGGGGTGCTAATGAACTAGACGAGGAAGAATGGCACTAAACCAATGATGCGAAGGTGCAGAGATCTAAAAGCTATGGTCGGACGAAAGACCGCAATGGATGGCAGACAAACGAAACTACGAGAAAAGTCACGAAGAAAGGTATAGATCCACCGGCGGGCATAGATCAGCGATCAGAGTAACGAGGAGGGAGGGGACAGAGCGAGAGCGTCTTTTTCGCTTTTGAGTGCTTTCAGGGGTGAGCTACGGTAGAGATTCTGTTTCAAAGCTTTTGGTTGAACCACTCCGTCAACTGCTTCCTAAGTTCTGCCAGTTCCAAGGGCGACATCCGATAAGGTGCACGTGCAGGGGGCTTGGCACCAGGGACTATATCGATCTTGTGATCAATGGCCAGTGACGGGGGAAGGTTCTTTTGGAGTTCTGATGGCATTACATCTGCAAGCTCTTTGAGAATCTCTTTGTCCGGAATTTCCACCTTGTGGTCAGGTTTGACCTCAATCAAAGCCGAATGGTAAGTGACAGCACCCTTCTTCAAACCATACATACCATGCCTTTGCTTTCCTGCCTTTGTCTGGTAGGCTGCATCCAGGCACAAGTTGCCTCTCATCCGCGATCAACATCCCACCAAGGTGCGGCATCAACGCCACTTTGCAGCCACAAAGAAGTCATTGCCCAATATGACATCGAAATCATCTAACGGCACTACCATTAGATTCAATTGTCCGCTCCAAGCACCAATGCTCATGTGCACACGATAGGCCATACCCAGCACTGGTTGGGCTGCCGAATTGACATCCTTAATCTTGCTTGGATTCTTACCCACCGGGTCTGCACCATCCGTTCAGCGCACAAAATTGTGCGTGGCACCTGTGTCAACCATAGCCAACACATCATTCCCATTAAGCAAAACCTTAATGTACAAGACGACGAGAGGACTCCGTATGGATGGCATTCAACAATTGCAGAGGATTGACTCGTGTTGGGCTCTCTGAGTTAGATTCCACTTCCTTTGCTTTGCTCCTTCGGCAACTAAGGCACTCAGCTTCTCTCGCTTTGGACAGTCTTTTGCCCGATGGGGACCATTGCAAATGAAAGAGCCAAAGTTTGTTGTCTTTCCCTTGCTCTCTTGTCCATCCGCTTTAGGCTTGGCTTTGCCACCATCTTTCTCTTTCTTGCTGCTCCTTTCTTCCCTCTTCTTGTTCTTGCCCTTTGACTTGGGCTTACTGGCATCAGATTCGGAAGACTTCCCAAGCTTATAATCAACCAAACTGTCCGCAGCATCACTACCAGATCGAAAGTCAGAGTAAGTTTCGGCTCTAGGTAAAGATCCATAACCACCAGTCCCAGCTCCTTAGCCAACATACCCGTACGAGTGTATTCGCTCCCTCAGGGAAGATCAAACAAACCACAAGGCAGGCCTATAAGCCGTTATTCCTGAAAAACTTGTTTATTAGATAGAAAGCTCCATTTTGATCTTTCTCGCAAGTGAAGGTGCAGGCACTAGCTTTATCTAGTGAATTCAGGATAAGGCCCACCACGAGCAAAGCGGGCACTAGCTCATTACATTCTCCACAGGAACGCCAGCGCTTTCATCCTCTCGTTCAGATCTAAATTCTCAAATAGAAATACGTATGAAAGATTCATCTAGAATAGCATGCACAACTTTGTTTTTTAACATTCCTGTGAGCGAAGTAGGCACCGGCCCAAGTATTCTGACTCCCGCACTTGCCAAGAGGTATTCCCGGGTTCCCACCTATACCTGTTCAGGAAAAAATTCAATAATCCATGTACTCCTAAAGCTCTGATCCCCCGTATGTCCCGCATTGGGTAAAGGAAAGATACTGGGTACAGACGCGCTGATGGATCAACAATCAATCGTGAACCTTACGTACCGGATTCGAATCCATTGACGAAGAAGGAACAATGGCTCAAAACCCAAAAACAATAGAAAGCTGTCGGCCGGATTTCATTCAACATAGAGAAGAAGTCATTTCTACTCAGCTCGGGAAGCTTTTTCCTCACGCACTTGGTGTGGCTATCACACCTCACTCAATCACTCAGACTGCGCAACCACTAAACTAAATTGCGGTTCACCGATAGTATACCTGAGCCCACAAAGGGTCGATTTGGTTAATAAAAAACGCATTTGAGACTGTTTCCCTCATAATCAGAGCAAGAAGTTAAGAAGTAAAGATTGAGCTGTCAGATTTAGGGTTCCATAGTAGCGGTGAATGGATGATGAAACAAGAAGAGGTGAATCCGGTACAGACAGGTGATAGGACAAGTAAAGCGTTCACCCTGGAATTAGATAAAGAAAAGATTTTTCCAAGATTCGATTAGAGGGTGGCACAAATGCCCAGGTTGATTACGAACCTAGACAAAATCTCTCTGGATAGAGCACAAGCAGCAGTTCCATGCTGAGTGAAGGGCAAACGATCAAATTCTATCGATCTAAGTCCCTTCCTTACTTATCATTAATATGAAATAAAAGCAATGCTCTTCTATCCGCTAGGCTGTTGTAGATTTGTATGCTGGCGAAAGCCATTTCTTCACGAGAGATGTCTAAGTTGAATACCATCACACGCTTTCGGAAGGAACTTCTTGGCTGGTCCTCTATAACTGGTACTCTTCCTCCATTGGACAAGCTCCCGCCCCCCATATCTGAGTGAGATAGCAAGCTGAATTCGAGTTGACGAGGCTTTGCTACTAGTTGGTAGTCACTTTGTTGATTCCATATGCCTTCTATTTATTTTTATTGAATTCGGGTTATCGAAGGATCAAATCTCGATTCTTTCTATTAATCTATTCATATTCAGACTTGTACTCCATCTCGTGAAACTTCCTGGTACCGACCCCTTTGGTTCGGCCTGACCAAGACCTGGCCTACGAACGCTGATCTACGTCCACTAAGTCATACTGACAGCATTCGATCCACACTGCGTTCTATCTCTGTAGTTCCTCCATATTCCCCTCCTTTCCTTTGCCCAGTGGGCTTACCCGTGCCTCCTGTACTGGCCCGGACTCCATTCCTAGAGCTTTCCATGAGCTTGTTGAATATTCTCTCTTCTTTGGAGCGCATTTCTTTTCTTTCTTATTCTTATATATGCCGAAATCTATGGTGTTACATCTACTTCTTTAAGTGGAAGCATAAAGTGGAAAAGAAGCATATTTCGCTATCGTGACTCTTTCAATGTGGATAGACCACCATCTTGCTCTTTCCTTTAGTTTTGCCTCAGCTCGATTGCGTCGACCTTCTTTTTCGTTAGCATTCGATCCAGTCATCCTTTCATTTTATAGGTATAACTCCTTCTCGGTCAACACCAGGCAGGCGTGTTCTAACAGGATTACAGCTTTCTGTTATGTTAGAGATTCGGGTTTTTACGTCTTGGCTTAGTAAGCCCCATACTATCAATTCTTTGTCATTTCGGTTCGATTCACCCCCTACCCCTACTCCTAGGTAAACATGGGCGTTCCATTGTTGATTTATCAATTGATTTCTGAAAGCTGTCCCTCTTTGGCTTTCGGGTCGGGACTGACAAACCTTGATCCATGACTGTTCTCTTATATTGGGGGTTGACGGCACATAAGAAAGAATATTGAATGGTACCCGAGACCACTTTTTAAGATACCTTGTTGAAGTAAACGAAGAGGTTGAGTGATTCCTTTATTGACTATATTGATGCCAGGGAGCGGGGATCAAAGAGAGAGTCGAGGCCCATATCAAGCTAGACCCCTGATAGGGCTTTCAAGAAAGATCACGCCAAGAACATGTTAGAGCAAGAACTAGGTATAAGACTCAAGCAGAAGATGCGAGTTGACTAGTTACAGCATGAGGCACTAGAGCCCACTCACTACGCCCACCAACCATGAATAGGGGAGTTGACTAAGCAAAGGTGAGAACGGAGGAATTTGAAATACTGAAATACTGCAATTTCCATTTCAGAAAGAAGAGTTTCTGCCCAATGAAGGCTGCTTGGCCTTTTTGCTACTACCGCCCAGCAATGACCAAATAGAATAACCCCAACCCCGGATCAGAGAATAGGTCACCCTTCCTCAAATAAGTGGTTCTAGCCAAAGCCAAGCCGGTAATAGGATCAGTGATTCTACTTGTCATTGATGGTCAAAGTCCAATCCGCGCATAGGACCAGTGGTGATCATCCAATTTAGAATATAGACTCGTGGAGCTAATCATAGAATCCGTAGCGATCTTCCAGCTAATCATAGAATTTGAAGCCATTACTTGAATTGGTTGAAATAGCCAAACTTTTTATTTTTTCAGGGAATGTTATAGTCCAGTCCAATAGTACCTGGAGATCTCTGAATCCCTCTTCATTTCATTGACCAAGACCAAGGAGTCATGTCGCATCTCTAGGTTCGGCTCAAACAAGGCTAGTGTGCGCGAGGCCTTCAGGTTCACTAAGATCAGGGTAGCTAGTGCGCGAGGGTGAAGCTTTCGTGTGGGGCTATAACTAGTAGTCAAGGGTCAAGCTAGTGGTTTCGGTTGATCCAGACTCCAACTGGTACCATGACTCTTGAGCACTCCACCTTGGTAGTAGAAATGATCGCAAGGCTGAAACCCAAGGGTCCTTTCTAACGATGGGTGAGTTCGAATGCACTAAGCAAGCCCTCTCAAGCGAAGACAGCCTTGCTCTACTCTACTGAATCAAAGACTCCCCTCCTATTAATAAGTTTCTCTCTCTTTCATTCGGGTTGTTACCACCAAGTTTCTTTCTCCGTCTCATACTCTCCTTTGATTCCTATAGTAGGGTTCATTCTTTTTTAGTATAGTGAGGCAAAGCGCTGTAATAGTGGGTCATACGGGGAGGGGTATGGTAGTTTGTTCTCAGATCAATACTGTGGTGGTTTTACGCGCTAACGAATCCAATTGCCCTAGTTGACTCAGCGAGAATATGGTTTTTAGCTTCTTCAGTCCGCCTCATCTCCTGCATGCTGTTCTCCCGGCCGGATTCACCCTCGACTATAGAGATTTCTTTTTCGTAATCAATTCGATGTCAATAGTGAAATTCCACGTTCAGAGCCCTTGATGACTGATGATCCGCGAGACCCGCCAAGGGCTGGTTTTGTGACTAGAATCCGCTTTGTTGAATATTGAATATGGCTCACTCGACCCGCACAGGAAAGGTCGTAAGCGCCTAGCTTCGACATGTTCTCTCTGCAAGCAACCCGGGAATACATGAAGTTTGAGTCGTCCAGAGGAGGTGACTCTGTGGGGTGAAGTAGCGCTGTTTGGAAAGCGCTTGAAGACGGAGTTGGACTATCCAGCAATAAGAAGATGGAGTTGAGTTTTTCAAGAAAGCGTGAAACAAGGTAAAAAAGAAAGACATTTCACTCGTGACAGTTCCCGTTTCGGTGCTTTCCTTGTTCTCTGTTAGCTTGACCTGAGTTGATTAGTCACAGCGACCCGTGGAGAGGCGGTGTCGAGTCCATGCAGACTATAAATTAGTCTAGTCATTCCATCCATTAGATAGACTAGCCTCGGGAAAGCACTAATGAACTACGCCATCCCTGACACTTATGCGGTGAGATACCAACCATCCGATATCGCCCACAAAGCTAAGAGGCCACTGGCATCTGATGCCATCCGATAAGGGAGAACTCTTTCGGCAAAGAATTTGACCAAAAAGCCCGATTCGAATCATTATGCTCGATAAAAGGAAAAAGGGAAGCTCCAATAGAAAACAGCACTACTGCTAGTAAGATAGCGATCCAGGCAAGCGCCAAAGAAAGAAGGGGGCACAAGCAAGCGCAAGAATCAAAGCAGGGCAGGATCGAAGAGCTTAGACAGCAAGCAAGCGAGAAGGAATCCCTCAAAGCGAGAGCACTGAGGCAAGGTCTTTCACGCATGTCGCTTCGATGCGCGCTAAGACAACCACTCATGTCTACTTCTAATGCGCACGAACCAGAGCTATCTCCCGGGAACCCCTTCCCTAGTAAAGAGGTACTGACCATCGGTTCTATCGTGCCCCAGTTAACGATAGCCTCGGATAGACTAAGGATCTTAGGTGAGACCTAGAGTGCAGCCAACTAAACGCCAAATAAATCGGAATCAAACTTCCACATCTGAGATTCTATGTGTGACTAACTCAATTGAGAAATGCCCCTCTTGTACGCTAACGTTCTAGGATGGCAGGGTTGGTAAAAGGTAAAACTCTCCTTGATTTATGGTAGCATTGCTAGTTGCTTTAAGCTTTTTCTACTGTACGCATATTCCCCGTCTAGTGAGTCGAGAAATAAGGGCTTACTGAAAGTGAAAGCTCAACCCATGTAACTGTGATTCAACCTGTTTTTTCTTCCTGACCAATTCCCCAGGAATCGATGTCAGTGTCTGACCATTTTACAGCTCCACGCATGCAAGGTCTTGCTGGCACTGAGAGTGCTAAGCGCGCTACGACTTTTCTGTTCAAGAATTTTGATCTTCTCGTTACTTATAATTCACTTTTGACTTGGAATTTGGCCTCATAGAGCTGTTCATTTCATGTCTGTTTAGATCAATACTTTAAATCTGCATGCCTTCTTTATCTTTATCACCGGGATGATAAAAATCACCTATTAAATGAGGATGTGATATCGTATCCCGAGATTGAAGAGATTCCGCAGAGCGGTCGATTGACGATAGAGAAAGGTTGACGTCCACTGATGAAAGGTACCCTGACGATAGATCCTATGACACATAGATCTATCCCTCTCCCCCAATCAACATTTTGAACCGCTACGCTACCTTTTATTAAATAGAAACCTCGCTTCTTTCGTTCCATCTATGATGTCTCCTTGAAGTCAGTATCGACGCTTGACGCTACGAATTGAATAGTCTTTGAGAATTCCCTTTGTTTGTTCAAACTTTGATAACCTAACCCTCGTTCGATAGAGCTAACCAACCTTCCCTAAAAGTGGAAGTAGGAGATCCAGTTAACGAATAGGATACGGCTGTAGCTGCAAGGAGGAATGCTTTCTCGGATGCTCTTTCTTAATCTGATAGAAAGTGGTTCCTTATTCTCGGCACCTATAAAAGTCCTTCTTTGTCGATAGCTCGGGTCAGTCCCCCATGGTCTGCTTTGATTTTCTAGAACAGTGCCGGTCCGCATCAGGGACTCTCGTGCAAGCCGTGCAACGTTCCCAGGCAGAGGAACTTTCCTTGAGCTTCCTATTTAGTTCCTCCCAGGCGTTGATCTCGCAACGCCCTTCCAGCACGTCCTCATATCGCGTCCGCCACCACAGCTTCGTATCCCCAGAAAGATACATTGTTGCCATTGTGACTTGGTCGTCAAAAGGGGCACGAACAGCCTAAAGTACTGTTCCATGTCCCAGAGGTTTTCGAGCCTTGGCATTTCGAATCCCCCGTTGAATGGCTGCGGTTCCGGGACTCAAATGCGTCTGGAGTCGCCAGGTGAGAATTCGGTTCACGAACCGGAGACCTATCTCCACAGCAAGCTCCTCACCTCAATTTGACCTAGTCCGTCACGCTTTGGACATCGCCACCGGGATCGTTGAGGCCCCATGAAGACGGCTCTCCTTCACTGGGAAGACGCGGTACTCATTAGCGAGCGTCTGGTGACCAACGATTCCTGATTCTCCTGCCTTTCTGCCATAGTCTACACTTGTCCGCCCAAATGGTCGACCTTGCCATCAAGTTGGGTCACTCGATCCTTGAGTGTTTCCTTAGCAACAGCCGCCGCAGACAGCGCTCCACTGCTATCGTCAAGCTTGGACATGGTGCAACAAGAAGAGAATTAGCAGAAATCCGAAAGGGATTTACCCATAACTCCGTTCTGATACCTCCTAAAGCGAAATAGACACGCGCACGGGTAGAGAGTCTGCCCTGCCTGAGTCGTGCGGCCCCAGGTGCTACACTACAATAGGCGTCACCTGGGTTCAGCCTTATGCCGAATTTCGCTTCTGATCTCTCTCTGAGTCTCTATTTCGTTACCTTCTACTACCGATCTTCTCTTGCTGCTCGCTTCGCTTGTTTCGTTGAGCTCGCTTTCTTTCGTTAGCTTCCTTTCTTTAAAGAAAAAATAAAAAAGAGAATATGAACAGCAGCCAAATACTTTTTTATAAGAGTAATCAGGGATGCTTCCAGCAAGAACTTAGACGGTATGCGATTGATCAAGTATGTTGCGGTCAACACAGCTTCTACCCAAACGGGGTACATTCATCCCAAACATCATAGCTCTAACCGTTTCCAATAAGTATCTATTTTGCCTCTCAGCTATTCCAGGAGTATACGCACAAGATCTCTGATGAACAGTGCCTCTGGATAAGATATTGAGAGAATTCCGTGGGCATGTATTCTCCTCCAGAATCAGATCGTAAAATTCTTTTATTTTGCATTGGAAATAATGTCTGGCTTGTCGATTGTTCGTCCAGGGGAGGTTAAATTTGGACGGTTCATGCTAACGAGATCGCCTATTTCTTTCCTCCTTCTTTCCTCACATGAATCATGAATGAGGGGGGTAGAGCGGCTCTTTCTCACGACTAGGGGGTTCTAGATAGGAAAAAAACACGCGGAGCGCTCTTCCAAAAGCCCTTCTGCACTCCTCCGTTATAATCCCTACTGGGAACACACACGTTCTATTGTTGAGGGTTCGGAGGAGGTATATTATGTCACTTCCGATCCGACTTCGTCACACGAAGGCTCGTTCAGTGATTCTACGACTCTGTGTGATCGACTATCTTCCTGTTCGGGTCCGTTCCTATACTAAGTATTCCTGTTGCACGAATAAAAACCTCAAACAAAAGACCGAGCAAGCTGCTCTGCGATCCCTACCTGCAAGCATCGTACTTTTTTATTACTGTATTGTTCAAAAGACCGGTTGGTTGTTTCGCCTCGGGATTGGAGATTGGTTCCACTGCTCACTCATCAATTGTTCTTGCTTCAAGCAAACCATAAAGGCAAGCCGAAGATTGCGAAAGGGTAATGGAGCCCACTCTTAGGCTCCGAAAGATCAGTAGCCGCCTGGGGCTGGCGGAAGTTACCGCAGGTGGGGGGGGGTCGGAGAATCTCTCTTACTGGGATGGATGCTTTCACTCAATGGGCAAGGAGCTTCATGTCACCTCCACGCTGATTCAGAAGGTGTTCGGTCTACCGCACCTGCCAGCCATATCTATTCCTCGATTATTTTGATTGAAGGTACGAGCGAGATAGGAAGGACAGGGCCCAGGCCGGGAACAGCACCGCAGCGGGAACTCCCCTACCCGCCGGTCGAAGGCCATTAGTGATATGGGCAAAACAAAACTTACGTGAATACGTTGTCTCCAACACTGCGTAGCTTCCATCACTTTGATCGGGGGTGAGCGTCGTCGAGGGACGTTCCCCCCGTACTACAAGGTCTTTGGGGGTATCTCCCACCTACTCATCATGGGGCGGAATCGGAACTCCCCCGAAGGAAATGTGGGTTCGTTCCTGAACCAAGGAGGCATTCGTCAGCGTAGGAAGGCCGACCACGCTCTGTTTGTCAAGAAAAGGGAAGGAACAAGGCAAAGGTCGTTTCATCGATTCTTCAACATTATCAATAAATGAATCGACCCATAGGATAAGGGGGATGGAAGAGACACAGGAATTGAATCTTGGATTCAACTAATTTCTGGCAATGAATGGCTGCCCGCTGACGAATGATTGATCGTGTTGCCATAAGCATCGAAATCAATAGGATAATGGAGGGGTAGGAAAGGTAATCTGCTGAGATGGGGATCACTTCGCGGATCTATCTGGTAACAAAAGCACTCTTTACCCCAGATCCTTCGATTCGTTCGAATGGCGAAAGCGATTCCGGCTAGGGACCACCTCAGGCTTTTCACGAGAGTTACGAGATGCGCCCGAACTCGAGAACCTTCGCTGAGCTAGGCAAGGCCTCGCTAAGCTTGGTCATTCCTTGGTCGTAACTTCAGTGTGACTCGTGAGGGCTACGAAGAGCTTGGTCTGCTGGGGCTCACTCAGAGACAAGTCAACCAAAAAAAATTAAAAAGAGGTTAGTTGTTCAGACTTGGTGGAGGCAGAAGCTAAGAATAAAAAAAATAAAGAAGGAAAGCGGAAGAATGAATGCCGAGCGTGGGCCGGCCAGCAAAAACAATTCCCCCAGTTTTCGAAAGGTGGTATTCAAAGTCGGGATTCCGCAGGGAGTAGCTTTTAGCATTTCCTACATTGAAGCTGACCGAGAACTCCCTGAGCTGGTGCTCGCTGTTGCGGAGCTGCCGAACTAGTAAAGCATAAGCATTAGGAGTATGCTTCA